TGAAAATTGATGAAACTCTCACTGTCGAATGTGAGACAGGTAATTATCATACTTTTTGTCCAATTAGCTGTGTATCTTGGTTATATCAAAAAATTGAAGATAGTTTCTTTTTAGTTGTGGGTACAAAGACATGCGGTTATTTTCTGCAAAATGCACTTGGAGTAATGATTTTTGCAGAGCCTCGCTATGCAATGGCAGAATTAGAAGAAGGAGATATCTCGGCTCAATTGAATGATTATGAAGGATTAAAAAAGCTTTGTATTCGAATAAGAAAAGATAGAGACCCTAGCGTAATAATATGGATCGGTACTTGTACTACAGAGATAATCAAAATGGATTTGGAAGGTATGGCACCCAAACTAGAATGGGAAATTGGAATCCCAATTCTAGTGGCAAGAGCGAATGGACTCGATTATGCCTTTACTCAAGGAGAAGATACTGTGTTAGCTGCGATGGCACATCGTTGTCCAGAAACGGAATTATCCGTTCATGAACGAAAAGAAACTATACACAATTTTTTGACTTCTAGAAAAAAAGAGGAATTGGTTGAATATGCAATTCACCCTTCCTTAGTTCTTTTTGGATCATTACCGTCCAGCGTCGCTTCTCAACTAAATCTAGAATTAAAACGTCAATCCGTCAAGGTCTCAGGTTGGTTACCTGCTCAAAAATATAAAGATCTTCCATCATTGGGTGATGAAGTTTATGTTTGTGGTGTTCACCCATTTTTGAGTCGGACAGCGACAACTTTGATAAGACGCGAAAAATGTCAATTAATTGGAGCTCCTTTTCCTATCGGTCCAGACGGAACGCGTGCTTGGATTGAAAAGATTTGTGCTGTATTTGGTGTTCAACCCCAAGGTTTGGAGGAAAGGGAGGAACAAATATGGGCAAGTTTAAAAGATTATCTTGATTTATTGCACGGCAAGTCTGTCTTCTTCACAGGAGACAATCTGCTAGAAGCATCTCTAGCAAGATTCTTAATCAGATGTGGAATGATTGTTCATGAAATTGGCATTCCGTATATGGATAAACGATATCAAGCTGCTGAATTATCTCTTTTACGAGATACATGTATAAAGATGTGTGTACCAATACCACGAATTGTGGAGAAACCGGATAATTCGAATCAAATACGACGTATACGCGAATTACAACCCGATTTAGCTATCACGGGAATGGCTCATGCTAACCCTCTAGAAGCAAGAGGGATTAGTACTAAATGGTCAGTTGAATTTACTTTTGCTCAGATTCATGGGTTTGCCAATGCAAAAGATGTACTTGAATTGGTTACTCGACCTCTACGTCGTCATAAAAATTTAGAAGACTTGGGTCGAACTACTTTGGTCGGAAAATAAGAATCGTCAGAAAATAAGAAGTTTAAATTTCAGTAATTCTCGATCATTAATTAATGAATTAATTTTCTATCAATTATGATAGATACGATGTATAGTTTGTTGGAGACTATTATATTCTATTTTTTAGCCTTTATAATATATATAAAAAAAATTTTTTTAATTTTAGAATTATGATTGAATATACTTTTTTAGATATTATCTATTTGTTTTATTTAATATTAACAAACAAAATTTATGTCTAATAAATAGATATTATTAAATAGAATAGAATAATAGAATATTCTATATTCTATATAGAATAGTAATTAACCCCAAAGAAGAGGAAGAAGAGGAACAAGAAGGAGCGAACAATGGGGGGGACGAAGAAGAGGAACAAAAGGAAGAAGAGGAACAAGAAAACCCCGAAGAAGAGAAAGAAAACATAATTTTGAAAAATAAAAGAAAAAATAAATACGCAATATTAAACATTAATAAAAGAATATTAATGTTTAATATGTATAATATTAATTATACATTAATATTGGATAAATAAATATGCAATATTAAAAATTATTAAAAAAAGATTAATGTTTAATTAACAATATATATAAAATTCTATTTAAATATAGAATATTTTTGTTCAAATATGTAATAAATAAACAATACACAATAATGTGTAATAATACACAATGATGTGTAATAATTAAAAAAATATGTAATATTTTTGTTCAAATAAATAATATTTTTATTTTATAAATAAATATGTAATATTCAATATTATTATTTTTAATGTTTACATGTTTTAAGATATAATGTAGAGTGATATAATATAATGTTAATAAGCATATTTTATATCACTAAGATATAGAAGATATAGAAGATATAGAATATTAATGAAATGGAGATATTAAAATGCTAATGAAATGAGTTTAAGTTTAACGAATATTCCAAAAGTTCCATATTTAATAAATATTGTCAAGAAAAAGAATAAAAAGGAGGTAAATAAGGATAAGGAGGATAAAAAAAAAAAAACCAAAGTAAAAGAAGAGGAAGAATTTTCTGAGGAAGAGGAAGAAGAGGAAGAATTTTCTGAGGAAGAGGAAGAAGAGGAAGAATTTTCTGAGGAAGAATTTTCTGAGGAAGAATTTTCTGAGGAAGAGGAAGAATTTTCTGAGGAAGAGGAAGAATTTTCTGAGGAAGAATTTTCTGAGAAAGAAGAGGAAGAATTTTCTGAGGAAGAATTTTCTGAGAAAGAAGAGGAAGAATTTTCTGAGGAAGAGGAAGAAGAGGAAGAATTTTCTGAGGAAGAATTTTCTGAGGAAGAATTTTCTGAGGAAGAGGAAGAATTTTCTGAGGAAGAGGAAGAATTTTCTGAGGAAGAGGAAGAAGAGGAAGAATTTTCTGAGGAAGAGGAAGAAGAGGAACAAGAAAATCCTGAAAACCCTCAAAACTCAAAAAACTCAAAAAACTCAAAGAAAAAAAAGAAAAAAAATAAAAAAAAAGTTTGGGTTGAATTATTTTACAGATTATTTTTCGGAAGATACCTTTTTTTAGGTAAAGCGTTAGAAAAACAACCTGCTGACCAAATAATGAAAAGCATGATTTATTTAAATCAACAAAATAAAAGAAAAGACTTCCTATTTTATATTTCTTGTCGAGGTGGAGGAATGCTCCAGGGAGTAGCTGTTTTTGATGTTATGCAATTCGTAACAGGGGAAGTATCTACAATAGGCTACGGGCTAAATGCTTCAATGGGAGCTTTCCTTGTACACGGAGGGGAGTTTAGTAAACGGGCATTAACCGAAAACGGTCGTATGATGATTCATCAACCTCATATGTCTCCTTATGATCGTCGTCGCCACGTTGAATACGGCTCCGATGCAAAGTTTATGGGCCTATTGCGGACGTATATTTTGGAAACTTATATAACAAGGACAAGGCAAGATCCCTTTCTAATTGAAAGTCTCTTAGAAAGAGATATTTTTCTGGAACCAGAAGAGGCAGAAGAGTTTAATTTTATCGACCAAATAGGCATACAATCAATGAATTCTCCAATTCTATCGTTTTTTTAAAAATATTAAACAAGAACAATAACAATAAAAAAATGATCAATGGTGATAAGAATCATAAAATGAGTTCTAAGAATTTCAATAATGAAGACCTTAATAGGCCTCTGGAGCGCTTACTATGCTATGTATGCTATGTATAGCTGCCTAATTAGCAGCGTAATTATATTCGCTGAAGAAATAGATTTTTTTTAATGAAAAAGATCTACACGAGTTTAGCGTAACTTTCCAAACTGAACCCACGACCTGGGTGGCACGTTACCAAATTGCGTTATACTCCGTTAATAAGCTATCATTGACAATTTGCTTAAAAGCCGCCATGGTGAAACTGGTAGACACGCTGCTTTTAGGGAGCAGCGCTAGAGCATCTCGGTTCGAATCCGAGTGGCGGCATTATTGTTAATAAGATACTATGGGTTAGTATCCCTTCCATATAATATTCATATAGATATATATCTAGTACTTATGGAGTACCTATATAGTAAATTACTATCATTGTTCGATCTATGTCAATATGATTACATATCAATCGATTTTATCTTTCTCTTACGAAACGAATCCTATATTAAAAAATAAATGGGTTTATTATGATATTTATAACTCTAGAACATATATCAGCTCATGTCTCTTTTTCTCTTACTTTTGTGATCACTCTTATTTATTGGGGAAACTTAGTTTATAAAAGTGAAGAACTAAGTAATTCAGGAGGAAAGGGCATGATAGTGACGTGTATTTGTATAACAGGAGTATTAGTTGCCCGTTTGCTCTATTCGGGACATTTACCGTTAAGTAATTTGTATGAGTCATTCATGTTCCTTTCATGGACTTCCTCCATGATTCATATAGTTATAGAACTACGGGGCCAGGATGCTTGGTGGTTAGGTGCAATCACCGCGCCAAGTGCTATGTTAACTCATGGTTTTGCTACTTTGGGTCTTCCGGATAAAATGCAGCAATCTGCAATGTTAGTACCCGCCTTACAATCTCATTGGTTAATAATGCATGTAAGTATGATATTGCTCAGTTATGCAACTCTTTTATGTGGATCCCTATCATCCATAGCTTTGTTGGTCATTGTGTCCCAAATAAATCAAAAGATTTTTATTAATGTGAATAATTCTTTTTTATTCAATAAAAATTGGTATTCACACGACCAAGAAAAAAAGGAATTGAAACATACTTTTTACCTTTCATTTTTAAATTATCGTAAATGGCTCTTTACTAACCAATTAGACCAATTAAGTTATCGTGCCATTGGTCTAGGATTTTCTCTTTTAACTATAGGTATACTTTCCGGGGCAGTATGGGCCAACGAAGCATGGGGATCTTATTGGAGCTGGGATCCAAAAGAGACTTGGGCATTAATAACTTGGATTTTGTTTGCAATTTATTTACATACTAGAATAAACAGGGGTTGGAAGGGAAAAAAACCGGCAATTGTTGCTTCTCTAGGATTTATTATAGTTTGGACATGTTATTTAGGCGTTGATTTATTAGGAATAGGCTTACACAGCTATGGCTGGTTGCTTTAGTAAGTTCCTAAAGCAACCAGCAGTTCACGTACGTACAAGATCGTGGCTATCTGAAAAAGCTGCGCAAATGTTGAATTATTTTAACAAACTTCTCAACTATCGCGATAGGAGATAGGATCCAATCATCAATCTTTTTAATAATATTATTAATCAACTTTTTCGTTTTATGCCAACGACTTAAAGGTCTAGGTTTTACTAGCTTAACTAGTAGTCCGTTTATAAGATCTCTTAGGAAACTGAGAAAATTGATAAGTTTAAATCTGCTTTCATTTAGAAAGTTTCTTAGGAAACTTCTAAAGTAGATAAGTTTACTTTCCGCTTCATTTATAAGTGGATTTATCAATTTTTTCAGTTTCTTTTTAAGGGGATTTATAAATCTTTTAAGTCGAAGTCTAAGTTGAGAGAAAAGTTGTCTCATCGATTTGAGAATCAAATCTCTGAGCCAACTAATCCATTTAAAAAGAAAATCTCTAAATTGAGAGAAAAGTTGTCTCATCGATTTGAGAATCAAATCTCTCAATTTAGCTAAAAGGGAACCTATCCATTCCATAATGGAATCTCTAAGCGAACTTATTATTCTTCTAAGTATCGTAAGAAGCTCCTTGTACAGGGACGGGGGGCGGTCAGAAGGAGACAAACTTATGCTACAAAAAGAGTTTTCTTTTTTATGCTTTACCTCATTTAGAGGTTCATTTCGTTCAATATTTAGAACTTCATTTCGCCCAACCTTTAGAATTTCATTTCGTTCAAAAACCGACAAATGTTTCGTACCTAAGAAACTTCTGGTATGATTTACCAGATTTTGAAAAATCTCCCTTATCGAAATAAAATTGTGTCTTATAAAATTCAAATTATTTTGAATATGTTCCCAATGATCTATTTTGGGATACATGCGTACCCTCAACATAACAGATCGACTACCATTATTGGTATTCCACCAAAATCTATTCATGCAAATAAGATCTTCTAATCGATAACGAGGCCAAAGAAAACGTCTTATCTTTTGCCTTTTATCTACGATCAGATGTTCGTTTCTTTTCATCAGACTTTGGTCATTTGGTATCTCTTTACCATTTAATCTTACACTCTGATCCAAATGGTTTTCCAGATTCAAAAGATTCAAAATTCTCAATTCTCTACGACGTCTTGGAAGAAAAACATCTTCGAAAATGAAAGAACTTGAAATTTTTTCATTTACATCTGCAATAGGATTTCCTTTTCTTCGTGGTTGAGATCTATCAAAAACATTTAAATTAATCCTTTTCTTCTTCAGTTTTAAGAAAAGCTTTGCAATCTTATATACAAAGAATCGGTCATTAAAGTACCCCGGTACAAGTGCCATAGATCTTCGACTTGCCTCGGCAAAAACTCTAAGTAAATCATTATCTTTCGGGAAGCAACTTTTGAGATACAATATAGTTTCCAATAATTCCAAGTCAAGATCCCCGTTTTCCGCATATGGAACAAGTAAGTCGGCTACATCAGCATCGTTGCCTAATTTATTTTTATCAAAAAAACGAGCCGCATTTTTGAACTTGGAAATCCGAGCAGGTAGTGGCAGTTTTTCGAGCTCGAATTTGATTCTCCACTTACGAATATTTTTGGCCATTTCTCGATACGCCAATTTTTCCTTTTCCTCCTTTTCGGGTTCTCTTCCTAAAATTTTCATCTCCTCTTTCAACTCTTCCTCCCTTGCAAGGCGTCTTGCTTCCCGTTGAAAGCGTCTCCGTTGTTTTAGATATTCAGTTCTGGGATCTTTGATCTCTTGTTTATTGGGTTTAGCTTCCTTGGGTTTGGTTTCAGATGGTTTTTTTACTTTTTTATATTTCTCATCCAATTGGGATTTAATTTGGTCCCATGCCTTCTTATCACCTTCTGATGCTTTCTGAGCATCTTGTTTCAAAATAATATCCTTTATTGCTATTCGGACTTCTACATTTTCTGTATTGATTTTCTCAATGCACTGTTTGAGATGATAAGTACTAAACAAGTCTTGAACTAGAAAATCATTTTTTTTTTTTGAAGATTTTTTTTCCTGACTTAATTCCTTCAATTTACGTATCCTTTCTTCCCTTTTGAGCTGCTCAGCTTTTTGGAGAATACTTTTTTGTATTTGTCTAGCTTTCTCGTGCGTGGCAGATCTTTTTTTTGCTTCGCGTTTTCTTTTAATCTTGTTTTCATCATCCTCTTGTTTGAATTCATTCATCAATTTATCGACTTCTTCTTGAGAATTTGCTGAATGTAATTTTAGGTTTCTGTCTCTTTTTGTTTGTATTCGTTCGTTTTTTCGTTTTAGCTTTGCTTCCTTAACTGCTTGAAGATGAGCGGCTTTATGTAGCCTTTCTTCTTCCTTCTTTCGGAGACTTTCAATAACAAAAGCATCAACATCAAAATCCTTTGGTATTTGAATCTCTCGAAATTCCCACATTTCTTCAATGTGTCTTCTCATGATATCCGGAGGAAAAACGTCACCAAGTTTGTTTGCTTTTTTGATTCTTTTTCGAAGACGTGGGAACAACCAGAATTGGAATTTGTAATATCGACTTTTACTGTAATATTTTTTCTTAGTTGCCGAGAAAAAATCGACATTTTTCTTTTTGGAAGAATTGACATTCTTCTTTTTGGAAGAATCAATATTTTTCTTCTTGGAAGAACCAGAATTCTGAAATTGAGTAATAGCTTGATAATCTGGTTCCGGTATATATTGAATTGCGGGTCCGTGATTATCTTCTTTCATATCATCCAGATAACGATATGCAAAAAGCTCATATCTGTGACGTTTGATCCGGTTCTTGAGTCGTGTTAGAAAAGACGCAAAGCGCTTCTTTCCCAAAAACGATGCAAATTCACTCCATCCCAACCGGTTACCTTTTGGTCTCTTATTTTTATGTCTAGCTATTTTGTAGCTAGGACACCATTTTAACCATTGCTTCCAATGGTTAACCGTTAACTCTCCAGGATGCTTGCAATCCAATATTCCTTGAGAATGCAAGAAATCTTTTATATTTTTTTTGATAAAAGGAGATGATGCCTTTGATTCTAATAAATCTTTCACATAGAATCCCTTCATATTTCGTATTTCTTTCCATATTTTGTGAAATACATATGCTTGGGATATTTCTTTTCCTTGGCATTTTGATTCAGTGTTTTTGCTAATTGGGTCATTGCTATTGAATATTTTTTGAATTGCTTCAATACTTCTACTCAATTGCATCCAAAATTCCAAATTTGACTCGATTCTATTTAACATACTTATATTGAGATCAATAAGTGCTATTTTAACCCTAAAATGAATAACTTTCATAAAATAGGGCAATTTTTTCCTAATGAACCGAATACTTTTCTTTTGGAAAAGCGAACGACAAATTTTGATTCGAGTCCATTCTTTTTTCAATCTGGATTTTATGTCAGGAGAAGGTTGATCCATTCTCTGTTTAAAATCAGCTTTTAATTTATTATAAATAATTAGATTATTACGATATTCTTCATTCATTCGGTTGATTCGATTATTCATTATGGTTGTCCAATCATCTGGATCTGGAAGATCTAAATATTTTTCCATCTGGATTGAAAATGGTTGATCTTGAACCACCCCTAAAGAAAATCGAATATTAGACGTAGGCCTAGTCCAAATCAATCTCCTTTCTGTCCCAGTATCTATGTTGACCTCTTTCTGAATGTTCCTATTTATCAATTTTCTCAATTGGCGGATAGATTCGATAATAGGATCAATAATAGGTTTTGCCCGATCGGACGTATAATTCCAAGTCCATTCGAGAATAGGTTGCCAAAAAGAAGGTACTTTTGGTGGATTACCGAAAGGTACTTCAAGTTCTGTCCCCCATATGGTTAAGAAACTAGTTGTCTTTTGGTCAGTGCCAATAGAGTTAGATTCATACCAAGGTCTCAAGCGAAAAGGATATACAATCTTGATTTGTATACCCTCTTTAATATAATCCTTAACAAACTTTTTCGGGACATCCGGGTCCATCAATTCATATCCATCATAGTTACATTTTAGATATGATTCCTTTTCCAAGTTGGACCAATCCTGCTCCCATTCGGGGACCTGAAATAATAAAGTACGACCAATATTTTTAGCTATTATCAATATAGGGAAATACAATCGTTTTCTTAGATATGTATGAGTGAACAAGAGAGTAGCTCTGACATAGTGAATCACTTCGCCATCGAAGGTTTGCTGTTTTTTTCGTCGACTCTCTTCTTTTCTTCTTTTCCGCCTTTCTAAAAATTTGGCGTAATTTCTTAAAGATCGTGAAGTTTTTTTCTTCCCTTTGACTTCCTTCTTAGGAAAATTTTTGTGAGGTGACTTTTTAGTAGTCATCCCCTCTGGCTTTTGAGTCATGGATTTTAGTCTTCCGAAAAGAATCGACTCTGGTCTCGGTATCCAATGATTGATCGCTGAAACTTTTCGTCGTTGAAAACGTAAAGCTCCTTTCACTAAATCTCGACGAAAATCCCCTTCATAAGGATAACTAAAGACATAGATGTCTTTAAATACGAGATCCTCTTCTTCGTCCCCCCCTTTGTTCGCTTTTTTTTGTTCAGGAGTTTCAACTTCTAAAGATTTAAAAAATCCTTTTTTAAATCCTTTTTTTCGTCCTATCTCTGTATTTGTGTCTTTTTGGTCTTCTTCTTTTCGACTTTTTACTTTTTTTTGATTTTTTTCATCTTCTTCCTTGAAAGGTTTTACAATGATTAATTGTCTTGCCCTCTTTGGACGAGTTTCTAAAACATCTTTGACAGCCATAGGGTCGTGAATTCCAGATATTAGGGTGGAAGGCAATTTAGGCACAATAAACCTGTTAAAATCTCGGATTCGAGGTTCATAATCATCAATAAGGATTTTTTCCTTTTCGATCAATTTATTATAAAGGACATAAAGTTGATGAAAATCCTCAAAATCTTGATCTTCTTGATCTAATTTATTTTTTTCAAATAAATATTTCTCAAAATATTGATCGTGATCGTTCGTATTCTCTTTTTTTTCATCTTTCTTCTTCTTAGAAGGCAGATCCTCTTCTAAAATCTCTATAAAATCCGAATCCTTCAGAATCTCTATAAAATCCGAATCCTTCAGAATATCCTCTGATACCTCTAATGAACTAATATCCATAGGTACTGGAAAGTTTGAGAATTCTTCCAAACTAAGAAAATAGAATCGCTCATAAAGCAAAGCCTGCTCGGTAGGAAGAACACTAAGAAGCAATTCCCATTTGGGACCGGTAGTTTCAATAAAAATATGCAACAAATAATTAGTTAATAATTTTTTATTGCAAGAAGCAATGCCTTCTTCTATTTTTGTATTTAAAGGCGCCGGGACCAAGGTGGTTAGGACATATTCTAATGAATTCCAATTTTTAGGATAGATTTTATCATATCTTGATTTAAATTCTTCCAAAGTGGATTCATCCAACCATTTTTTTCTGTTCTGTTCGTCTAATAAGAACATACGAATTTTATCCATCCACCATTTGGAAATAGTTTGTATTCGTGGTTGAACGATTCTTTCCTTATTTTCTGGGCGAATTAAGGAAACTCGACCAAGCCGGTTGTTAGAATCACGGTTGTTACATTCCGGCATCTTCTTTTCTTGTTCTTTTTTCTCTTTGAAGTAGTCATCTGAATGTAACATCCACGGTGATTTAAATTGATTCACCGACCCACGGAATGGCCCGCTGAGTAAAGGATCATGAACTTCTGAAATGTTCTTTCCTTCTTTTGTTCGAGAAAATCTAATTTTTTTTTCGAGAACATTTAAAAGAGGAGATCCATTGCTTAGAGCTCTCACCCTATTTTCAAGCTCTTTGCCTAAATAAGTTTTCCTCTCTGATTTTCTAACTATCCATTCATCAAAGTGATCCTGATTTGAATCAAGACTTTGATCGCCCAAGTTGGCCATTTTGGCAAAGAAAGATATACTTGGTGGAGCTGTGAAAGAAATTTTTTGATGGCCATCAACGAAACAAACATCGAAGAAATATTCAGCGACTTGGCTCTTCACAGGGCCACGAAGAATATAATTTCCAATACTTACGTATCGTAGTGGCTGGTTAAAGCGATTAGAATCAAAAAACATTAATGGCCACCTTTTTATTAGAAAAGGAGAGAATTTTAAATCTCTTTCAGATTCCAATTTTAGATCTTTTAAAGATCGTTTTAGATCTTTTAAAGATCGAATTCTCAGTAACCTTCTAAAAGAAGCAGACAGATGAAAGGGCCGACCCTTTTTTTTGATAGAAGCCTCGATAGAAGGAGGGATATAAGTTTTTGTCTTTTTGTTAGACTTACTTTTCTTAGTAAATATTTTTTTCCTATTTGATACAGTTGTCTGCAAACCAAATCTATTTTTCTTACCAGACAACTCTACTGATACCTCTTCTAGCTCCTGTATAGGACCATTAATGAACGTTCTAGAATCATTCCATTTAGTAAAGATGAGAGCAGGACTCCTTCCAAAGCAATTTAAAAAAGTATAGCCGATGAAAAAAATTTGAAAACTGAAGGCAAAAAGTTGCCCCTTTATATCGCTTTTTAAGCGAACATCGTTCTCGACGCGTAAACAAAAAATTTGCGTCATTTTGACGAAAAGAATTTGTCCGCTCAACCATCCGGCTGCAGTACTCAGCAGAAATAAAAAGTTTCCGCTATATCTAAATAGCATCATATTGAGAAATCGAGTATAGATAGATTTACCGAAAAGGGCCGGATTTAGCAGCTGTAAAGCAACTCCAATAATAAAATCTATTGCTGGATTTTGAAGGAAAGGATATTTCCGAATCAAACTTGTTTGAAACACAATAAATAATAAAACAGGAAGAAGCATCATTGTCATTAAGTGAGGTTTCAAAATGCTCGCATAAATAGGGCCAAGATAAATGGATGAGAAGACCACGAGTTGTGCCACAAATGAACCGCTAAGGATCCATTTTTCCGTAGGAACAATTTTCCTGTTGTCGACGACTTTATTTTTAACCAAAACAGCTCGGATGTAATACATCTGAGCCGGACCAATTGGCAATGTTGATAAAAAACCATAATAAACACCAAATAATAGCACGGGAAAACATCGTTCTATCCATGGTCCTAGAATCCAATATATATTTGTGATCATAAATAATCCCTCCCAAATAATAATAATAGTAATATACATATCTTCAAAGTTGCTACAGTTGCTACAAATAAACTTGACCCATTTGTTTTCAGAGTGAGAACAGTCGCTAATATACATGTGATCATAAATAATCCCTCCCAAATAATAATAATAGTAATATACATATCTTCAAAGTTGCTACAGTTGCTACAAATAAACTTGACCCATTTGTTTTCAGAGTGAGAACAGTCGCTAATATACATGTGATCATAAATACCCAAATAATAATAATAGTAATATACATATCTTCAAAGTTGTTACAGCAGTTGCTACAAATAAACTTGACCCATTTGTTTTCAGAGTGAGAACAGCCGCTAATATACATATCTTCAAAATTGTTAAAGTTGCTACAAATAAACTTGCCCCATTTTTTTTCAGAGTGAGAACAGTCGCTATAACCAGCGCATTCAGTATCATTAGATCAAAAAATTCGATAATCATTTTTGTGTTTTTTTTTTGTTACTTTTTACTAAAATACATACTATATTTATGTACGTAAATTAACTGAATAGCTAACGTACTAATTTAGTATTTAATAAAAAAAAAATACTAAATTAGTACGTTACTAACTATAATTGCATATGGTTAGAACCGAACCTCTAACCTCTAATAACCCTAATACCCTACGATTACCATTGTTGCATATATCGAACCTCTAATAACCCTAATATCCTATGATATCTCTACCATTGTCTCCGAACCATTATCCTATAACCTATACATTAGGTTATAACCTATATAGGAATGCTAATGTACAACCTATATTAGCTTAGCTTAAAAAGAAGAAACTAGACGACACGATTAATATTTATGGCGGTGCCATAAGCTTGTCAATAATATAGAAAAATGCAAGATTTACTAGGAATGTATATAACATTGTTACACTACCTCCTTAAGTACTAAACATTATATATACTTCTACTATATTAGAAACAAATATCATTTCATACGTGCAAATCCATTATAACAAATATCATGTCATATGTCAAGTACAAAATACAAATTTTTTGAAAATAGAAAAAATGTAATCTTCTTTTTTTTTATTTGCACAGATAAATTAACTGTTAAGATAAATTCAATATTAATAATAAATACAGATAAATTAACTGTTAAGATAAATTAAACGAGGCTCTGCAAAAATCATTACTCCAAGTGCATTTTGCAGAAAATAACCGCATGTCTTTGTACCCACAACTAAAAAGAAACTATCTTCAATTTTTTGATATAACCAAGATACACAGCTAATTGGACAAAAAGTATGATAATTACCTGTCTCACATTCGACAGTGAGAGTTTCATCAATTTTCACTGACATAAATGATTATAACTATGTTGATTAAACCATCGTAAATCCAAGTAAATTTTTCTTATTATTTTGATCTTTGCCCTTATCAATAGGATTGAGATAAAGGTCAGAGAGTAGATTGAATAATTCCCGATCTGGAATCTCCTTTGGCACAATACCTTCTGGTTGGGACAATATTTGATCCGCTATATCTAAATAATATTCACATATATAGTTCAGAGATGGTTCGGATCCAACCATTTCAAATAAGGTTTTCCCTTTAATCCTAGAAATTCGAATATCTTCAATAAGAGGTAACACTTCTATTACGGGCATTGGACAGGCTTCCACATATTTCTTGATAAGATCTCTTTGGGATGTACGATTTCCAACCAAACCTACTAATCGGAGTGGATGTGTACGAGCTTTTTCCCTGATAGAAGCAGTAATACGATTAGCTGCAAATAATGAATCAAATCCATTATCTGTAATAATGAGACAGTAATCTGCATAATTCAACGGAGCAGCAAAACCTCCACAAACCACGTCACCCAATACATCAAATAATATTATATTATATTCGTAAAATGCATTTAATTCTTTTAACAATTTCACAGTCTCTCCTACCACATATCCCCCACATCCAGCACCTGCTGGCGGCCCCCCAGCTTCGACACAGTCTACCCCCCCATAGCCTGCATGAATTACATCTTCGGACCAAATATCCTCATAATGATAATCTTTGGACTGCAAAGTATCTATAATTGTAGGTATCAAAAATCCTGTGAGAGTAAAAGTACTATCATGTTTAGGATCACATCCAATCTGTAACACGTTTTCACCACGTCTAGCTAGGGCAATTGAAATATTACAACTAGTGGTTGATTTACCGATTCCGCCTTTTCCATAAACTGCTATTTTCATCTTTTGATCTCCTTTTATTTCTTTTTATCTCCCGAACTTTTTATGTTAACAAGTTCGATCTAATTTTGAGTTGAACTTTGCCTTATATTATAAATTGTAATATGTTACAATATTACAATTGTGTTAGTTATAACATTCTTTTATAGTGTTATAATTATAACATTATTGTGTTATAATACTATATGTATGTAACACATACACATATGCATAGGTTCTTAACCACTCATCATTTGATGAGTTATTAAAAACTCACAATGGCGAACGACGGGGATCGAACCCGCGCGTGGTGGATTCACAATCCACTGCCTTGGAACCACTTGGCTACGTCCGCCCTAAACTAATTGATAGTTTCTACGGTCATTCCATTTCAAGAATGACCGGTTGGTTCTACAACCCCGAAAATGAACAATGAACTAATAATGAAACTATTTTATTAGAAAATATTTATTGATTAATTGTGTTATAGTATTTATTTTGTAATTTGTTGCAGTTAGTGACATTTCTATTATTGAAACAATAATAGTTTTGGGTATTCAAAAAAAGATCTGAGCCGATACTTATTATATATAATATGCATCCATGGCTGAATGGGTAAAAGCACCCAACTCATAATTGGGAAGTCGCGGGTTCAATTCCTGCTGGATGCACAGTAAACAGTTATTGTGCTCTGCTCGCAATAACTTTTAAGAAAAGTTAGACGGAAAAAAAAGCAGTACCAAACCTTTCGATTTTAGTACTGCTTTCTTTTTTGCTTTTCAAGAATTGAAAGACACTAACAATTCATCTTGAGTAATTAGCCGTCTATAGAATTAGCTTCAACAGCAGCTAGATCCAGAGGGAAGTTGTGAGCGTTACGTTCGTGCATAACTTCCATACCAAGGTTAGCACGATTAATGATATCGGCCCAAGTGTTAATTACACGACCTTGACTGTCAACAACAGATTGGTTGAAATTGAATCCATTTAAGTTGAAAGCCATAGTGCTGATGCCCAAAGCAGTAAACCAGATACCTACTACTGGCCAAGCAGCTAAAAAGAAATGTAGAGAACGGGAGTTGTTGAAACTAGCATATTGGAAGATCAATCGGCCGAAATAACCGTGAGCAGCTACAATATTGTAGGTTTCTTCTTCCTGACCAAATTTGTAACCTGCATTAGCAGACTCATTTTCGGTAGTTTCCCTGATCAAACTCGAAGTTACCAAGGAACCATGCATAGCACTAAATAGAGAGCCGCCGAATACGCCAGCTACACCTAACATGTGAAATGGATGCATAAGAATATTGTGTTCAGCCTGGAATACAATCATGAAATTGAAAGTACCAGAGATTCCTAGAGGCATACCATCAGAGAAGCTTCCTTGACCAATAGGGTAAATCAAGAAAACAGCAGTAGCTGCTGCTACTGGAGCTGAATATGCAACAGCAATCCAAGGACGCATACCTAGACGGAAGCTAAGCTCCCACTCACGACCCATATAGCAAGCTACACCAAGTAGGAAGTGTAGAACAATTAGCTCATAGGGACCACCGTTGTATAGCCATTCATCAACAGAAGCTGCTTCCCAGATGGGATAGAAATGCAGACCGATGGCTGCAGAGGTAGGAATAATAGCACCGGAAATAATATTGTTTCCATAAAGAAGAGAACCGGAAACAGGTTCACGAATACCGTCAATATCTACTGGAGGAGCTGCAATGAAAGCGATAATGAATACAGAGGTTGCAGTCAATAGGGTAGGAATCATCAAGACACCAAACCATCCAATGTAAAGACGGTTTTCAGTGCTAGTGATCCAATCGCAAAAACGATTCCATAGGCTTGCGCTTTCGCGTCTTTCTAGAATTGCGGTCATGGTTATAACTTGGTTTATTTAATCATTACAAGCTCCCAAGCATACACATAAGGCTTGTTATTAAATAGTATAATAACATCATATCTGTATGTCAATATTATTGCCTTCCTTGAAGGTAAATGTAATTAGAGAAAACTCTTTCGATGGGTAAGAAAGACCTCATCATTTCTTAGGATGATTCCCGAATAGTGGGATGCTACCTCTCTTGCTTGTTAAGAGCAATGGATAACGATAACATTGAATTGGATCCAGAATAAGTCGACAAAAATACCTTTAGATACTAGATTCTCGTACTCTGGGTTGCCCGGGACTTGAACCCGGAGCTCATCGGATGGAGTGGATTATCTGCTCTTTTAAATAAAAGCAAGAAATCTCTCCCCAAACCGTGCTTGCAATTTTCATTGCACACGGCTTTCTCCATGTAGTGATTTGATCAATCATTTGGTTGGATTTCCGGGTGGAAAAGATCTATAGGATCATAAATTGATCCTGGCAATTGCTCAATAAGCATTTCATTGGTCAAAATCAGTTTTCTATTTGTTTATTCTCCATCTTTTGCCAGAAATCAGGGGGTTTCTCTGGCTAATTTCTGAATTCCAAATTCGTTCTCTCTGTGAACGAGTTTTTGAAAAGGACGAAGAAATGAATTCTCTTTCTTTTGAAAACGAGTTTGTAAAGAGTTCCGAACCTAATTGTTCTCGAACTACACGTATCGTACTTTTATGTTTACAGGCCAAAGTTTTAGCACATGAAAGTACAAGTATATACTTTATATGATATAAACCATCTTGATTGATGGATCCACTGTAGTAATGAAAAAGATTTATCCAAATTCGATCAAATCGATCGAGGATATCATCATCTGATAGACTGGTCCAAGACAATTTACTAATTGGCCACCCTGAGATGTCACAAAACTTTTCTTTAGCCAAAGAAAAAAGAATTGATCTAATCGGAGCTATTGGGTTTAATTCATTGGTAATAAGATCGGTAATGAATAAATCATCTAGCATTTTGGCTCTAACCACGAGAGGTCTCATTTTAACATTCAGAAAAAAACCTAAAAAAGAAAAAGAAGTCTTGGATAATTCAAGACTGCATATCCTATACGGTTGAAACCAAAGATGAAAATAGTATTGCCAAAAATGAAACAGATGATATCTACATTTTTTCACTTGAAGGTGCGTACCCTTTAGAGCTATAAGGGATCTTTCTCCATATCTCACATAATGGATGAAAGAATCCTTCAACAACCAGATCTTTTTTGTTGAAATTTTCTGAAGAGGAAATATAACAATATCTTTTATCTTTTTCTCAAAATGAGTTCGATCGGGAAAAGATCCATATAACAATGATTGTGGATTAAAAAATCGTTTAATAAGAGGAATTAAAAACGATTCGCATTCATACACATAAGAATTCCAAAGGAACAGGGAGAACCTCGTATTTCCCCTCTGTGTAATCAGAACTTTCTCCAAATTTTCTTGACTAAAACTATTTTTCCATTCATGGAGAATCAATCGTAATAAATGCAAAGAAGGAACATCTCGGATCCAGCGACGAAAAATTCGAACCAAAATTTCCGGATGAATTGAGTAGGGCACTCGTATATCTGATATATAATTGGAATGTGGTAATTTATCCTCCATAAAAGGAAATATGCAATGGATGGATCGGAGACTATTCCATCCATCCATTCCTTTTATGAAATGTTTTGATCGCATTGCGATCGAAACTTCCAAGACAATTGTAAAACCTTCTAGCATCGATTTAAAAGAAAAATTCTTATTGTATTCAATCAATTTATTTGAATCGGAATTCCCAAATAAACTAATTGATTTATTCTGTTTACGTATCCGACGTATTGAACGTTTTACAGTTAGGAAACTAAAAAAATGAGAAAATAAAATTTCCGTTGGTTCGGAGGAACCAGATCTATCTAAATGATGATCATGAGCAATTGCGTAAAGATCTTCCCGAAAAAAAAGCGGATATAAAAAGAATTGTTGCCAAGATCGATGTTTGTTTGAATTTCTTTGGAATTCATCCATTTTTGAAAACCCCCGGATAACCTCTTGGATTATTAAACATAATACATGGTGCGATCTAGTCTAGTTGAAACATAATAGAAAATATTTATCTGATAGATAATTTTCTTCGCATAGATCTTCATTCGTCATGAGGAAGAACGAAAATCTCTTATTTTGGCAGTCCAATCGCTCTCCTGACTCATGGAATACAATTAACATGGTCAGTACACTATTTCTCTTACACATTTGTTTTCGAGTACTTAGGACTCATTGTGAATGTAGAAAACCCTGATTTACTACAGGAAAAAACTTCCTTTATCGGTTACTAAAAGGCTTTTAACTTCCTTTTAGTAAAGGGAATTCCTCGTTGAAATGAGGAACAGAAGCTCGTTCTTCTGATTTTACTTATGATTCAAGCCATCCAGCTTTATCCATTGACTCACTTTACTTAATCATTCGCACTCTCAAATTTATTTGATCTTATTTCAAAATAAGATCCATTTGTTCGTAATTACATACATATTAAATTATATATATAATATGTAAACTATTATATACATTAGTTATGCATTGAATTCCTTGGATAAAATCCGCTTCTGATCAAAAAAGAAAGTCGAGATTCTTAGAACGACATGCTGCTTTTTCCATTTTATTTACTTTTCAGGATCAGTCGTAGTCTTACTAATTTTACCGATGGTATAAGACGAATTTAGTAGTTCATCCGAACATGTAAAAGAACATAGTCGCACTTAAAAGCCGAGTACTCTACCATTGAGTTAGCAACCCTTATTTGGATAGATACAGTCGAAGTAGAATACGCAGTTACTTGATTGAATCGATATTTTAACAATCGATTCTGATTGAACGACAGAAATAGAACCTTTCAAGAAATAATCAAGGATATAATAATCGAATCGAACTTTACCATTTCTTAATCCAATCAAGTGATTTTTCCGGATCAGATTATTTCTGATCCGTTGAACGAATTCATAATTATAAAAGAAATGGCGGATTTAATTATATTAAAAAAATCTGCTATTGTCAATCCCGAAATGTTGGGAATAAAAGTACGAAATTTTTTTATTCATTAAAAATCATTTCTTCTTCTTCTTCTTCTTCCCTTTAATAGCCGTTCAACAAGATTCCTCATCTGCTTCCCTATATAAGATCGCACGGGAAGAAAATACATGAAATGAAGATATAATAAGAGAAATATAAATGGATAATAATAAAACAACCACGATACAAAATTGATATAATAAGAAAATTTTATATGATCGAAAGCTAGACGTATTCGCATCAAAATAACCCCCTTTTAATCCATTTCTTTAAAGCGAGTGTAATTTGATAAATTTTTTGATAAATTTTTGCAATCAATTTATTGATTGCGGGTTTAATTTGATAAATTTTTTGATAAATTTTTGCAATCAATTTATTGATTGCGGGTTTAATTTGATAAATTTTTGCAATCAATTTATTGAAAGCGGATTTAATTTGATAAATTTTTTGAGAAATTATTGCAAAAAAATACACTAACCACCACTCAAAAGTTTTATAAATAAACCATAAAATGATATAGATCCACCAGAAAAGATACCATAAAAACTCGAACCCCCAATCACCAAAAAACCACTCAAAAGTTTTATAGATAAGCCATAAAATATACCATAAAAATTCGGACAACTGGATAAAAGTCGTATAAGAAGAATTTTTTATATGATCTATTATATGATCTAAAATATGATCTAAAATTAGACGATAATATTTTCGAATATTATCGAAAGCTAAACGTACTAGTCTCAGTAACTTTTTTATTAATACTAGACGTTTGAGTATTACTACTAGTTTTAGTATCCGATCGAAAGCGTTTCTTTTCATAAGATAAAAAATTTCCCAATTACTACAATCTGTGAATAGAACATGTTAGTTATATACATGATATAAAATATATCTATGTAAATAGTGTTAGTCATATACCTGATATAAAATATATCTTTTGATATAATTTATAAGCATCTTCAAATCAAAATGGCGGACGTCATAATCCACAGAACTAATCATGTCGTTCAAGTCACAAGTTTCTTTTTACGACATCGTTTTAGACGAATTTTTATAATACAGATAGATCTGTCATCGGATCCAAAATGAATACGTAATTATGAATAGTCCTTCACTCATTTTCTACAATTTATTGTTATGTTATTATTATAACATGTACTGCCTTAGTTAGCAAGATCTGTCATCGGATCCAAAATGAATACGTAATTATGAATAGTCCTTCACTCATTTTCTACAATTTATATTATATTACAATAAATTGTACATTACACTAAATTGTACATTACAATAAATGTTATGTTATTATTATTATAACATGTATTGCCTTAGTTAGCAAGATCTGTCATCAGCAAGATCTGTCATCGGATCCAAAATGAATACGTAATTATGAATAGTCCTTCACTCATTTTCTACAATTTATATTATATTACAATAAATTGTACATTACACTAAATTGTACATTACAATAAATGTTATGTTATTATTATTATAACATGTATTGTACATTTATTGCTTTAGTTAACTAGGTATTAAATGCTTCTTTAGCTGCGTACATTACTTCGACAGTAATGGTTTCAATCCCCTTTTGTCTTGCAAATTTTTCAGTATTTCTTTCCACCTTTTCTCTGGCAAAACGAGGAATTTTATTTAATTCTAGTCGACTTTCAGGATTCCAAATTAGGCCTATATCCGTAGACAATGATTTGGATATGATTTCTTTAGTATCATGACCACCAAAAATATCTAGAAGATGGTCCTCCATACCCAGAGCAAATGAGTTATAAATTAGATCGGCTATTTGATTAGTACCTTCGTAACCTAAAAAAGGTCGGTATCCTAAAGGAAAGTTTTGTATATGAACTGGTGCAGAAATAACTCCACACGGAATATCAAGACGTTTACCAATATGACGTTCCATTTGAGTACCAAATATTGCAGATGGTTCGATGTGAGCGATCATATCTCCTACCTCAGCATGATCATCTGTGATCAGTATTTCATCGCAGAAATCTTGAATTTGCTCTTTGAACCATTCCGCATCGTGTTTGCAATAAGTACCTGCACAACTGACACGAATCCCCATTTCTCGAACAAGTATCTTAGTTATTGAAGCAGCATGAGTTGTATCACCAAAAACAACTGTTTCTTTACCCGTCAAATTCTGACAATCAATAGATCTTGAAAACCAAGCAGCTTGGGAAACAAATCGAGTTTGTCCATCGATATAAGGTTCATAATCCACTCTTTTATTCGATGAACTAAGAGTCAACGTATTCACATTTTTTTGAATCTGGCGGATCCACTCCGCCATATCTACAGCTCCCATGGGAGCTATAGATATGTAAGGCATCCCATATTCTTTATTTAAATACACCGCTGTCATTAAGCCCACTTCACGATAAGGAATTAAATTGAACCAAGCTTTTGGTAAATTTTGAAGATCTTCTACAGATCCTCCTTCAGGAATTATTTGATTAATTTCGATGTCCAGATCTCGTAATAAACGTCTTAATTCACGACAATCGTGTTGATTATGAAAACCTAATGTAAAAATTCCAATTATATTGACAGAAGGCGCATCAGTTAGAAACTGATCCCATTTTTCTTGTCTATGACATCTATCTAAATAATATTGAACCACCTGTTCCAAAGTTCTATCCGCTGCTTGAATTTCATTTACTTGATAATGATCAACATCTGCAAAAATTACGTCGGAATCAGAAATTCTGGATGCTCTATTCACAAAGTTCTGTAAATCTTCTTGCAAAATACTAGAGGTACATGTAGGTGTCAATATGATAAGATCAGGATGTTCCTCCTTATCTTTCCGGAGAATATTATCCACAACTCTTTCTTGAGATCCACGTGCTAGTACATGACGATCTACTATGCTAGCAGTTGCGGCAGTAAAATCTCTTTCGCGTTCTAACATAGAACGCATTACATTAAAATAATCATCTCCTAGAGGAGCGTGCATAATTGCATGCACATTTTTGAAAGAAGTAGCTACTCGTAGGGTTCCAATATGAGCAGGACCAGCATACATCCAATAGGCTAATTTCACTTTATCTCTATCTCAATTTGATCTGTATTCCCATCCTACACCGCAAAAATATCCCGTATCTATATTTAGATATTCAAAAAATAATACTCTATTTAGATATTAAATAGATACTAATAATAGAATATTTTCGTTCCATAAGTAGAGTCTTCTTTTTTTCATACTGTTCCACCTGGGACGGAAGGATTCGAACCTTCGAAATAACAGGACCAAAACCTGTTGCCTTACCGCTTGGCTACGCCCCATTATTGTTTTATTTTAATCTTGTTTTATTTTAATCAATTAATATAAATTGACGCAATGGTTCATTTTAATCTGAATTGCATTATTATAATTCGATTCGCTATAATTCTATCGATTTTGAAGATATCTTTTAATTTAATTTCAGCCAATAAGTATGTAACTACATACTATGAGCCTGCTTAGCTCAGAGGTGAGAGCGTCGCACTTGTAATGCGATGGTCATCGGTTCGATCCCGATAGCTGGCTCGTTTTTATTCTTTTCATTTCTTACCATTAAAAACCATAGATCTATGAAATAACGAAAAGACTCTTCCTTTTCGGATCGTGGATCCGCCGGGTCTGTCGTGGCATGATTCGTTTCAACTAGAAACGAAATCAATGATTGAAACATATCTTTTTTTCTTTCTACAATATTTTCAAAATTGAAGAGAATTTGTTTCTCTATTTCTATATAAAATCATTTCAATATTCGTGTTATATTATTCCTCTTTCCAACATTATTTGTTCATTTCTTGAAATAAGGAGTTTTTTTATGTCCCGTTATCGCGGACCTCGTTTAAAAATAATAAATCGTCTCAAAAATTTACCAGGACTAAGTAAGAAAACATCCAACAGAATTAAAAAGCCTATAAAAAAAAAACATTCTAAACCTATTAAACCTTCTAAATATCCTGTCCGTCTAAAAGAAAAACAAAAATTACGTTTTCATTACGGACTTCCAGAGCGCCAATTACTTCAATATGTTCGTATTGCTAGAAGAGCCAAGGGATCAACAGGTCAGGTTCTATTACAATTACTTGAAATGCGCTTGGATAATATCCTTTTTCGATTGGGTATGGCGCTTACTATTCCTGAAGCCAGACAATTAGTCAACCATAGGCATATCCTGGTCAATGGTCGTATCGTAGATATACCAAGTTATCGTTGTAAACCCCAAGATTTAATCTCTATAAAAGAGAAACAAGGATTGATAAATAAAATTAATCAAAATATATTTATTTCTGAGCAGGATCAAATGAGGGTGCCACCTCATTTAAATTGGATAAAAAAAAAGTCACAATATAGTGCATTAGTGAATAAAATAATAGATAATAAGCGTATCGGTTTGAATATTAATGAATTATTGGTCGTAGAATACTATTCCCGTCGAGTTTAAATTGGGAATGAAAAGAAAGGATTTCTGCGCATCTGTCCCTCTGTATGTTACATTACAATGTCATTGTCAATAATGAATCATTATTTATTCAAATATTTTTTATTTTCCTTTCCTATACCGATATTTATTTTACTTTTTTTATTTTCTCTACCCCGAAATGGAAGGAGATTTTTGGAAAATGAAACCAATCCTATTGGGTTTAGATTCATGAGAAAATGATACAAAAAAGAATACGAATATACGGAAAGAGGGGGATTCGAACCCCCGGTAAACAGAAGCCTACATAGCAGTTCCAATGCTACGCCTTGAACCGCTCAGCCATCTTTCCTATACGATCTCTTTATTTGTCGACAAAATGAAAACAACAATTATCAATTTTTTAAAGTGATAACTGACTTTTGCATAAGTCAAGTATTTATGAATAAAGACAAAAGAGTATTTTACCAAACTTCTTTTCTTCTTATTTACAAGATATTTTTTTTTCATTTTTCATTAATCTAATCTTATTATTTATAAATTATTCGGGTTTTTATTGCCGATCCAATTGTGAAATGAAGTCAGATCTATTGATCCATATCATATAATATCCTATATATAATATTAAGAATAATTCTTCGGTCGATAAGAATTAATCGTACAAATTGTACACAAATTCTATCATAATGACTATATTCTATATATACATACCCAATAGATTCTATATTTTATTAATTAAGTATGCACAAACACAATCATCATTTTCTCATTTTATGTTCACCAATTTGCCGTTTACTTACTCGTTTTATCGTTGGGGTCATGAGCAAACGAGCGCGAAACTTCTTAGATTCGCATTATATAGATATAAATATTTTCTCAAATTTTTTTTATTGATTGTTCATCAATCAATTTAATAAACTCTTTCAAATATTCTCAATTTTTCTTTATTCAGTTTACATATTTGCGATCGTAAGGGAATTTATTTATTATGCTATTGTGCATTGGAAAATAATTTTGTTCATGGAATCATTTCCGTAGGGGAAATGAAAGAAATTATCAAATTTATAATTGACTATGCCTAGATCTCAGAGAAATGACAATTTTATCGACAAGACTTTCACAATTGTAGCGGATATATTATTGCAGATAATCCCAATGGCTTCAGGGGAGAAAAAGGCATTTACCTATTACAGAGATGGTGTGATTTGATTTTTTTTCTTTCTACTTTTTATCGTTTGGTAGAATGGCGGGATATTTATTAAGTTAAAACTTACGCTGAGTGAAGGTGAGTTTTAGAAATAGAACAATTCTTTCTGTCGTGTATCCTCGATTTATGCAGCCTTAGATGCTTTGATCTTCTGAGATTCTAGTATTGAGCGAAAGGTTATATCTATTACATAGATTATATCTATTACATAGATTATATATATTACATAGATTATATAATATTACATAGATTATATCTATTACATAGATTATATCTATTACATAGATGTTAATGGTCAAATCTATATGATAGGTGTGCATAGGGGAAAAAACACTATGCGTTAAAATCGACAACACAAATGCTTCGTTATAATATATGACCTTTTTATGAAGGGATAGTTAGAATGGTTGAGGCAACAAACATCCATCTCGTTTGTACTTCGGATACCGCTAGAACCATCGGAGACTGTTGAAGTGAATAATTCCCGTAAAATACAGTGCGTTAAGGACAAAGTAAATTGTTAGAGGTTATGTTGTGCTAAGTTAAAATACTTGGTTATTTAGAAGATAAAATCTTTGCAAGAAGGATAGCTAGAGATTCATTGGAAACACACTAGTTCCTGTTAATTCATAATCATAAGGAAAATCTTTTTTCTTGTCAATTGAATTGATTACTTTCCTTATTCTGTATAAAAAAGGAGGAGCCGTATGAGGTGAAATTCTCATGTACGGTTTTGAAGCGGAGATCATTTCAATTGAATGAACGACCGTAACGAATGTCAGCTCAATCCGAAGGGGAATATGCGGAAGCTTTACAAAATTATTATGAAGCCATGCGACCGGAAATTGACCCCTATGACCGAAGTTATATATTGTATAATATAGGTCTTATCCACACAAGTAATGGGGAACATACTAAGGCTTTGGAATATTATTTCCAGGCATTAGAACGAAACCCGTCTTTACCACAAGCTCTTAATAATACGGCCTTGATCTGTCATTACGTGCGGCTATCTGTACTATAGAATGAATTCGTTTAGTACGAAAAAGAAAAAAAGAGGCTTTCTACATATGCACCGTCCAAAACAACGGTTTTTTATCAGCTGTAGTCAAAAGAATATCCCTCATAGGAGCCTAAATATGAATGGGTAAATATAGCCTGGATAGTCCATGGATAAAATAAAATCAATTCAATTGATGGAGAAAGCACCATAAAGATCAATTATTGAAAGTTCGGGCTGATACGATCAAATCTGCTCATGGGCAAAAATAAGGAATCTATTTATGTAATGTAATAGAGTTGATTTACTAGTACTAGGTTATTGAGCAGCGGTGTAGCATCAGATCCTAAAGACGTGAAGTACTTTCCTGATAGAAAAGTATTATTCAAAAATTTCTATACAGAACATAGATAGTTACCTCTTAAAAAGATTTTTATCTGAATAATCTGAAGTAGATCTCTTTATAATTCTAATACTTCATCTTTTTAGGGTGGGAGAAAAGAGAAAACCTGATCATTTATCGAAAGTGAAGTTTTAAACTCATGTCATTGACCCATTCTGTTCTTTTGGTTAAGCTGAACGTATTTATCCTATTTTGGAAGTTTGGGTAAAGAACTAAAGAATAGTTAATTGAGCCGTATGAGGTAGGAAACTCTCAAGTACGGTTCTAAGGGAAGAAAACTTTTAGAAGTTGATCTATCCCGACCGAGGAGAACAGGCCATTCAACAGGGAGATCCTGAAATTGCGGAAGCGTGGTTTGATCAAGCTGCTGAATATTGGAAACAAGCTATAGCACTTGCTCCAAGCAATTATATCGAAGCACAAAATTGGTTAAAGATTACAGGACGTTTTGGAGAATGAAAATCTCCCGATTACTATACTATAGTCAAGATTATGAAATTTATCATACTATTTGAGCGAATTAGCTTCTCTTATTGCATTGTCATTCTAAAAAAAAGAGAATAATATACTCTATGGATTGTTAAAAAAATCTTTTTAATATGGGTAAATCCCGTCCAGAAATAGAATTTATGAAAGATTCATTGATATTCATCAATTCAAAGTTCTTTTGAATCATAAAAGTGATCTGTAACATATGGGTCCAGAGATATGGATAGATAAATCTGGATATGAAGATAATGATTGTATCATATCATATTGATATATCTTTTTTACAACTGGGCGGAAAAGTTTTATATCTCATACATAACGGTCCATTAAGCACCTATCAGATATGTCATAATAAATTTGAACACCTGCCTCAAATCGACTTCCGTATCATAGTCGCTTCAGTTCTAAACTGGGAAAGAGAGGGACAAGTTTAATAATCTATATATAGAATATATTTTATTTATAGAATATATTTTATTTATTTTTTTTCAAAAAATTTGGCGGGTTTTTTCTCATGTCTCGTCTGGAAAGAGGAGAACTCAATGACCATTCGTTCACCGGAAGAAGTAAAGATCATAGTGGAGAGGGATCCTGTTAAAACCTCTTTTGAAAAATGGGCTAAACCCGGTCATTTCTCAAAGACACTAGCTAAGGGACCCAATACTACCACCTGGATCTGGAACTTACATGCTGATGCTCACGATTTTGATAGCCATACCAATGATTTGGAAGAGATCTCTCGCAAAGTATTTAGTGCTCATTTTGGTCAATTAGCCATCATATTTATTTGGCTAAGTGGGATGTACTTTCACGGCGCTCGTTTCTCCAATTATGAAGCATGGCTAGGCGATCCTACTCACATTAAACCCAGTGCTCAGGTAGTTTGGCCGGTAGTAGGCCAAGAAATTTTGAATGGAGATGTGGGTGGAGGTTTTCGAGGAATACAAATAACCTCTGGGTTCTTCCAGATTTGGCGAGCATCCGGAATAACTAGTGAATTGCAACTTTACTGCACCGCAATTGGTGCATTGATCTTTGCAGCGTTAATGCTTTTTGCTGGTTGGTTCCATTATCACAAAGCTGCTCCAAAATTGGCTTGGTTCCAAGATGTAGAATCCATGTTGAACCACCATTTAGCAGGGTTACTAGGACTTGGCTCTCTATCTTGGGCAGGACACCAAATACACGTTTCTTTACCTATTAATCAACTCTTAGATGCTGGAGTGGACCCTAAAGAGATACCACTTCCTCATGAATTTATTTTAAATCGTGAGCTTTTAGCTCAACTTTATCCCAGTTTCACTGAGGGATTGACCCCATTTTTCACTCTGAATTGGTCGAAATATTCAGAATTTTTGACTTTTCGTGGAGGACTCAACCCAGTAACGGGGGGTCTGTGGCTGACCGATACTGCACACCACCATTTGGCTATTGCAGTTCTTTTTCTAATCGCTGGTCATATGTATAAAACCAATTGGGTTATTGGTCATAACCTGAAGGATATTTTGGAAGCTCATAAAGGTCCATTTACAGGGGAAGGACATAGAGGTCTTTATGAGATCTTAACTACTTCATGGCATGCTCAATTAGCTCTTAACCTAGCTATGTTAGGATCTTTAACTATTGTCGTAGCTCATCATATGTATTCTATGCCTCCCTATCCATATCTAGCGACTGACTATGGTACCCAACTATCTCTGTTCACGCACCATATGTGGATTGGTGGATTTCTCATAGTTGGCGCTGCTGCACATGCAGCTATTTTTATGGTAAGAGACTATGATCCGACTACTCAATACAACAATCTTTTAGATCGTGTTCTGAGACATCGTGATGCAATTGTATCACACCTAAACTGGGTATGTATTTTCTTAGGTTTCCATAGTTTTGGTCTATATATTCATAATGATACTATGAGTGCTTTAGGACGTCCTAAAGATATGTTTTCAGATACTGCTATCCAATTACAACCTATCTTTGCTCAATGGATACAAAACACTCATGCTTTAGCACCCAGTTTGACAGCTCCTGATGCAACAGCAAGCACCAGCTTAACCTGGGGAGGTGCTGATTTGATAGCAGTAGGTGCCAAAGTGGCTTTGTTACCTATTCCATTAGGAACTGCGGATTTTTTAGTGCACCATATTCATGCATTTACTATCCATGTGACTGTATTAATATTACTTAAAGGTGTTTTATTTGCTCGCAGTTCTCGTTTAATACCCGATAAAGCGAATCTTGGTTTTCGTTTTCCTTGCGATGGACCTGGTAGAGGAGGAACATGTCAAGTATCTGCTTGGGATCATGTCTTCCTAGGGTTATTCTGGATGTACAATGCAATTTCGGTAGTAATATTTCATTTTAGTTGGAAAATGCAGTCCGATGTTTGGGGTAGTATAAGTGATCAGGGAGTGGTAACTCATATTACAGGAGGAAACTTTGCGCAGAGTTCCGTTACAATTAACGGGTGGCTCCGTGACTTTCTATGGGCACAAGCTTCTCAAGTAATCCAATCTTACGGTTCTTCATTATCTGCATATGGTCTTTTATTCTTAGGTGCTCATTTCGTTTGGGCCTTTAGTTTAATGTTCCTATTTAGTGGCCGTGGATATTGGCAAGAACTTATTGAATCTATTGTTTGGGCTCATAATAAATTAAAAGTTGCTCCTGCTATCCAGCCAAGAGCCTTGAGTATTGTTCAAGGACGTGCTGTAGGAGTAGCTCATTACCTTCTGGGTGGAATCGCCACAACATGGGCGTTCTTCCTAGCAAGAATTATTGCAGTAGGATAATGGCTAGGAGGATAAAGCATTATGGCATCAAGATTTCCAAAGTTCAGCCAAGGCTTGGCCCAGGACCCAACTACTCGTCGTATTTGGTTTGGTATTGCTACTGCACATGACTTTGAGAGTCATGATGATATTACCGAAGAGCGCCTTTATCAAAAGATTTTTGCTTCTCACTTTGGTCAGTTAGCTATAATCTTTCTGTGGACCTCTGGTAATTTGTTCCACGTAGCTTGGCAAGGCAATTTCGAAGCATGGGTCCACGACCCCTTACATGTAAGACCTATTGCTCATGCAATTTGGGATCCTCATTTTGGTCAACCGGCCGTAGAAGCCTTTACCCGAGGAGGTGCTCCCGGTCCGGTCAATATTGCTTATTCCGGTGTTTATCAGTGGTGGTATACAATTGGTTTACGCACTAATGAAGATCTTTATACCGGAGCTCTTTTCTTGCTATTTCTTTCTGCTCTTTTTTTAACAGCGGGTTGGTTGCATCTACAACCTCAATGGAAACCAAGTGTTTCATGGTTTAAAAATGCCGAATCTCGTCTCAATCATCATTTATCAGGGCTCTTCGGAGTCAGTTCTTTGGCTTGGACGGGACATTTAGTTCATGTCGCTATTCCTGAATCAAGAGGAGAGCACATAAGGTGGGATAATTTTTTAGATGTAGTACCACATCCCCAAGGGTTGCAACCACTTTTTACAGGTCAGTGGAATCTTTATGCTCAAAATCCTGATTCCAGCAGTCATTTATTTGGTACCGCTAAAGGGGCGGGAACTGCTATTCTAACTCTTCTCGGGGGATTCCACCCACAAACTCAAAGTTTGTGGCTAACTGATATTGCACATCATCATTTAGCTATTGCATTTGTGTTTTTCATTGCTGGTCATATGTATAGAACCAACTTTGGAATTGGACACAGTATAAAAGATATTTTAGAAGCACATGTTCCCCCGGGAGGCTTATTAGGACGCGGGCATAAGGGTCTTTACAACACAATCAATAACTCTCTTCACTTTCAATTAGGTCTTGCTCTAGCTTCTTTGGGAGTTGTTACCTCTTTGGTAGCTCAACACATGTATTCTTTGCCTGCCTATGCCTTCATAGCACAAGATTTTACTACTCAAGCTGCTTTGTATACTCATCATCAATACATTGCCGGATTCATTATGACAGGGGCATTTGCTCATGGAGCTATATTTCTCATTAGAGATTATAATCCAGAACAGAATAAGGATAATGTATTGGCCAGAATGTTGGAGCATAAGGAAGCCATAATATCTCATTTGAGTTGGGTTAGTTTATTTCTAGGTTTTCATACCTTGGGACTTTATGTTCATAACGATGTTATGCTCGCTTTTGGTACTCCAGAAAAGCAAATCTTGATTGAGCCTATATTTGCTCAATGGATACAATCTGCTCATGGTAAGGCCTTATATGGCTTTGATGTGCTCTTATCTTCAGCAAATGATCCAGCATTCAATGCCGGCAAAAGCTTATGGTTACCCGGTTGGTTGAATGCTATTAACGATAATAAAAATTCACTCTTCTTAACAATTGGTCCCGGAGACTTTTTGGTTCATCATGCTATTGCTCTAGGTTTGCATACGACTACATTGATTTTAGTAAAAGGTGCTTTAGATGCGCGCGGTTCTAAGCTAATGCCTGATAAGAAAGATTTTGGTTATAGTTTTCCTTGCGATGGTCCGGGACGGGGCGGTACTTGCGATATTTCGGCCTGGGATGCTTTTTATTTAGCAGTTTTCTGGATGTTGAATACCATTGGATGGGTTACTTTCTATTGGCATTGGAAGCATATCACCTTATGGCAGGGAAATGTAGCTCAATTTAATGAGTCTTCCACTTATTTAATGGGATGGTTAAGAGATTATCTTTGGTTAAATTCTTCACAACTAATTAATGGATACAATCCTTTTGGTATGAACAGTTTATCTGTCTGGGCGTGGATGTTCTTATTTGGACATCTTGTTTGGGCTACTGGATTTATGTTTCTTATTTCTTGGCGTGGATATTGGCAAGAACTGATTGAAACTCTTGCATGGGCTCATGAACGCACACCTCTGGCTAATTTAGTTCGATGGAGGGATAAGCCGGTAGCTCTTTCCATTGTTCAAGCACGATTAGTTGGATTAGCTCATTTTTCTGTAGGCTATATATTCACCTATGCAGCTTTCTTAATCGCCTCTACATCAGGTAAATTCGGTTAATTCTTTTTCATTTTTTAGATTTTCAATCTAATCTTTATGCATAAAAAGAAGGAGCAATCCACGTAATACTTCTCCATCTCAAATTTGATCTATATTATTTATATAAAGTATATAAAGTAGCTGAATCATTATGGCAAGAAAAAGTCTCATTCAAAGAGAGAAAAAGAAACAAAGATTGGAAAGGAAATATAATTTGCTTCGCCAATCTTTGAAAAAAGAGATGAGCGAAGTCTCATCACTGGATGAAAAATTGGAAATTTATAGAAAATTACAATCTCTACCGCGTAATAGTGCACCTACACGTCTTCGCCGACGTTGTTTGAAGACTGGAAGACCCAGAGCCAATTATAGAGACTTTGAATTATCCGGATATATAATCCGTGAAATGGCTCACGCATGTTTGTTGGCTGGGGTAACAAAATCGAGTTGGTAGGGTTAAAAAAAAGGATTCTTTACTTTAAAGTTATTATTATAAAGTCCCTCCCTATATAGGGAGGGAGAATAGCATACCCAAGGGATTGCTCGATGTACCCATTTTTGGGTATTATACAATAAAGTGAATATGAAGGGATAACGCGGAGTAGAGCAGTTTGGTAGCTCGCAAGGCTCATAACCTTGAAGTCACGGGTTCAAATCCCGTCTCCGCAAAGACACAATAAATCCCATATATCTTGACCTTATGTATAAATAAGTATAAATAAGATACAAATACGACTGGACCAATACGATAACTAGTCCAGAATTCTATTCTACAGATGGGCGGGTAGCGGGAATCGAACCCGCATCTTTTCCTTGGCAAGGAAAAATTATACCATTCAACCATACCCGCATTTGACTCGTTATATGGGTAATATATATACCCATATATTACCATTCTATGGAGGTAAATTTTCCTATTTCAATAGACTGATTGATCAATTATCAATCATATTATTAAATATTATTGTTATTAACAATAACCTCTCCCTTGAGCACTTTCATTACCTGGTTTTTTTATTTATCGTAAATTCCTTTGTGAATAATTCACAATGGCCCCTAGAAAGAGGGAGGGGGGGGGAGATTTTAAACCCAAAAGATCAATATATCTTAAGATATGAAAGAATTTAGAATACCTACTAAAAAGACTGATCCAATCCATAATGATACGCCTGAAAATAGTACATTTTTTTTACTTGACCAACCATTAGGAGAGGCAAGTGTAACAGGTACACCAATCACTAGTAGAATTGAAATTGAAATTAATGCAAACACAGACGATTGGAACGCAATAGTCATGGTTGTGATCTTAAAAGCTTCCAACAGATTCAAAAGGCTATACCATTCGATCCCTATCCGGTCAATTTTTGAAAAAAAAATGCACTATGGATTTTTATTTGATCATAAATTAATCGAAATTTGATAATTTCGAGAAAGAATCAGCAAATTTTCTTTTTATCATCATGATATACATTATTATATATAGCTATTAGCCCTATAGACAGATATTATCTGTCGGGATAAAATGAGTTATGCTAATTCGGGAGAGATGGCCGAGTGGTTGATGGCTCTGGTCTTGAAAACCGGTATAGTTAAAAACTATCGAGGGTTCGAATCCCTCTCTCTCCTTTAAACCTAACCTACGAAAAACAAAAATCCTAGATAGAACTTAGTTCAGTACCAAAAAAATGCTCGGCTATATAGAGCCGAGCAACAAGTATTCAGTTGGAAGAATAATGGCAAAGGATATAACTATCCCGCCTTTTTTATTAATATCTAATAATAAATTAGATATTTATCTAGTTTTTTCTCTGGTTTAATTAAGAGGGGTCATGGAAAGAACAGGTTCAAAATCACGATCAATTCCTTTCTCAAATCCTGCTGCAGCTGCACGAGCTCTTCCTGCATGCCACAAATGACCTACGAAAAAGAAAAATCCTAGAACAAAATGAGAGGTGGCTAACCAACTTCGAGGTGAGACATAATTGACCGCATTAATCTCGGTAGCTACACCGCCCACAGAATTTAAAGAACCTAAAGGAGCATGAGTCATATATTCTGCTGAACGTCGTTCTTGCCAAGGTTGTATGTCTTTTTTCAACTTACTCAGGTCCAAACCATTAGGACCTCTTAGAGGTTCCAACCAGGGAGCACGAAGATCCCAAAAACGCATCGTTTCCCCTCCAAAAATAATTTCTCCAGTAGGAGAACGCATAAGATATTTACCTAAACCGGTGGGCCCTTGGGCAGACCCCACACTAGCTCCAAGACGTTGGTCTCTAACTAGAAAAGTAAATGCTTGCGCTTGAGAGGCCTCTGGGCCGGTAGGTCCATAGAATTCACTGGGATAAGCTGTATTGTTAAACCAAACAAAACAACAAGCAATGAAACCAAAGACAGAGAGAGCTGCTAAACTATAAGATAAGTAAGCTTCTCCGGACCATACAAACGCACGGCGAGCCCACGCAAAAGGTTTTGTTAAGATGTGCCAGATACCACCGAAGATACAAATAGAACCTAACCACACATGTCCTCCAATTAGATCTTCTAGATTGTCCACACTAACAATCCATCCCTCTCCTCCAAAAGGGGATTTGAGTAAATAACCAAATATAGTACTTGGGTTAAGCGTAAGGTTCGTAATTTTTCTTATATCTCCACCGCCGGGAGCCCAGGTATCATATATACCACCAAAATACAAAGCCTTAAACACTAGGAGAAAAGCACCAACACCTAGCAAGATTAGGTGAATACCTAAAATTGTGGTCATTTTGTTCCTATCTTTCCATACATAACCAAAAAATGGAAAAGATTCTTCTAAAGTTTCGGGTCCAATTAGTGCGTGATAAATACCACCGAAGCCTAAAACTGCAGAAGAAATTAAGTGAAGTACCCCGGATACAAAATAGGGAAAAGTGTCCACAATTTCCCCACCAGGACCGACTCCCCATCCTAGAGTAGCTAGATGGGGAAGTAAAATCAAACCTTGTTCATACATAGGTTTTTCCGGTACAAAATGAGCCACTTCAAATAGATTCATTGCTCCAGCCCAGAATACAATTAATCCGGCATGAGCCACATGAGCCCCAAGTAATTTGCCTGACAAATTAATAAGTCGAGCATTACCAGCCCACCAAGCGAAACCAGTGGTTTCTTGGTCACGACCAGCTAAAGTTAGAGTTCCATTAAAGAGCGTTTCCACGGGGTAGAACCTCCTCAGGGAATATAAGGTTTTCATGAGGCTGATCCTGAGCCGCCATCCAAGCACGAATACCTTCGTTCAAAAGAATATTTTTTGTATAAAAAGTCTCAAATTCAGGATCTTCTGCTGCACGAATCTCCTGGGAAACAAAATCATAAGCACGTAAGTTTAGAGCTAGGCCAACTACTCCAATGGCACTCATCCATAAACCGGTCACCGGCACAAATAACATGAAGAAATGTAACCAACGTTTATTGGAAAAAGCAACCCCAAAAATTTGGGACCAGAAACGGTTCGCAGTGACCATAGAATAAGTCTCTTCGGCTTGAGTTGGGTTAAAAGCACGGAATGTATTTGCACCATCACCGTCTTCAAATAAAGTATTTTCTACGGTAGCACCGTGAATAGCACATAGAAGAGCAGCACCCAATACTCCGGCAACTCCCATCATATGAAATGGATTCAAGGTCCAATTATGAAAACCTTGAAAAAAGAGGATAAATCGGAAAATAGCTGCTACGCCAAAACTAGGCGCAAAAAACCAACCAGACTGACCTAATGGATAGATCAAGAATACGGAAACAAAAACAGCAATCGGAGCAGAGAAGGCAATTGCATTATAAGGTCGTAATTGCACAGATCGAGCAAGTTCAAATTGGCGTAACATGAAGCCTATTAGACCAAAAGCACCATGAAGAGCAACGAAAGTCCATAGACCGCCTAATTGACACCAACGAGTAAAATCTCCTTGTGCTTCAGGACCCCATAATAGCAGCAAAGAATGTGCCAAACTATTAGCAGGCGTAGAAACTGCAGCAGTTAAAAAATTACAACCTTCCAAATAGGAACTGGCCAATCCATGAGTATACCACGAAGTCACAAAAGTTGTGCCCGTAAACCAGCCGCCTAGCGCAAAATAAGCACAAGGAAAAAGCAATAAACCGGACCAACCCACAAAAACAAAACGGTCTCTGCGTAGCCAGTCATCCATAATATCAAATAAAGTTTGTTCCTCTTTGGAAGACTTTCCAAGGGCTATAGTCATAGTAATCCTCCTATTTAACTATTCCAACCTTTTCCGAGCACCCTATTTGATAGAATCAAAGGGTATACACTGTTTTATATTTAAAACATTTATGGACAATTTTTCATCCATCATCCCTTTCAATAAATCGGATTTCGAAGATTCCTTATTGGCACGGATTTTATCCGGTTAAACCGAACTAATACAATATAAGTAAATGCATGATAACCCGAAGTTGTTTCTATTCCATTTTTTATCTTATCCTATAAATTCTATTTGAAATGTAATAAGTATCAACAGAATGCCAGAAAAGCAAGTTAGCTTTTATTCCTCCCTGCTCTTCGAGACTATTCACAATATCAATTCTATTGAATAAATATCAATTCTATTGAATATTAATTACGTCAGTAGTATTTAATAAATACTTTATATATCTCTATGTTTTTTACTACTCTATTAATTTTTTACTACTCTATTAAATAGGAACAACAAGAAAGATTTTTCTAGCTCGTAGAGCTAGAGAAAAGAACTCTATCCGCTCCTTTCCCTTTATTCAAAAAAAAGGGATACTATATTAGTATATTATGAAAAATGAACAGTTACTTTGTTTTCCATTTACCTTTTCTTATCTTTTTTGATATCTAAATTCCAATCTAGAATGACCAAGATAAAATGTCTTGTACATCTAATAGTAAGAATGTTTGGTACAGCATAATCGAATTATGCTTTTAAAGATAAAAGGAAAATAATTCCATCTAGAATTAAGACTTACATATCCATTTTTTCGGAAAGAAAAAAATGATTCGACATGAATATCCAATTAACAACCAAATATCAAATTATTTGAATAATTTCAATTGATTGAAAGGTTCACTTTCAAAATCTACCTCAATTTTCAATATCAGAATAACTAATATATTAATCAGTCAATGGGTTAGGTTCACTTACTTCTAATTCTTAAAAAGTAAGAATATTCTACTAATTTCAATTAGTATTATTCAATGAAAATTGAAGAAAGTGAAGTATATTATGCCTAATCTTATACTATTTCTCATCTTATTAGTAGCAAGATAAAGAAAAAAAGCTATATCTAAAAAAAATTCTATATGTTAGTTGTCCTCAATCATATTACATGTTCTATTCCGTTATAACAAAAAAAGGTATATTGCAGCTTTTTTGTTTTAATCAAATGTTCAAAATAAACACTAGGCTTTATTGCAAGTAAAAGCCCTTTATCGGGCTTGAACCGATGACTTACGCCTTACCATGGCGTTACTCTACCTCTGAGTTAAAAGGGCTTTTGGTCATTTCATTTCATAACCAATGGATAAGTCTATTACATATTCGATAGATATCAAATAATGGGGTCCATATATTAATAATATAATTGAATATAGTTATATTGTCGATCCTTACAATACAAGAAAAATATTCCATAATTAATACGAAGAAGGATTCTTTTTATTGACAAATTCCTAGGGATTTGAATATTATTGACTAATTAAGTAGGCCCCTATCGTCTAGTGGCCCAGGACATCTCTCTTTCAAGGAGGCAACGGGGATTCGATTTCCCCTAGGGGTACTAGGCTAGGAAAGGTATTATAGTACCTAATTAAGTACTATAATAACTTCCCATTTTTTCCTGGGTCGATGCCCGAGTGGCTAATGGGGACGGACTGTAAATTCGTTGGCAATATGCCTACGCTGGTTCAAATCCAGCTCGGCCCAATACCAACTTGATAGATTGAGATAGATATCAATCTATCAGGTAAAAAAAGAAATTGGTTTTTGAATCTCTTATACTCTATATAGAAAGAATCGGAACGAACAGATACTTTTGGTAGATTTGAAAGAGAAAAGTTTTACAAAATACGACCCGGCACAGTTGAATTACTATGACTAATTAGTCAATAAACTGTACCTAGTGGGATTGTAGTTCAATTGGTTAGAGTACCGCCCTGTCAAGACGGAAGTTGCGGGTTCGAGCCCCGTCAGTCCCGATTCAATAAATTGAACAATTGTTTTAGCGATCCCTACCCCAAACAAGAGCAAAAAAGGAAAAGAGAGTAGATTAGAATAGATTTGATAATTTTTTACACATTTTGTGTGTGGATTCGCCGCAATTATCAGCATAGATCTGCAATCTTTTTTTCTCCTTGAGAAATAAAAAAGGGTATCGTAGTAAGATAGATCTATGTTAGGAAGAATACCGCGTATAGATCTACGCTCTGCGGTCATCTCTCATATTTTTGTTTGCTCATAAATTATTTCAAATGTGCTAGTTCCCCGTTTTTCAGAAACGAAAATAACGTTTTTAACGATTTCTAAAAAATAGAAAAGATTCAATTCTATTTTGCTTACTATCCAAACTATTCTGCTCATTCCAGGGTCATGGTAAATTCTTAGGATAAGATAATTGGGAGCTATTCATTTTTTTTTATCTCTCGGTAAAAACGACATTACAAGATGAATTAATAGTAAATAAGAGTGATTACCGATTATCAGTAATCGTTTACTGGTGCTCCCAAATATGTACAGGTACATAATAAAGATAATGACAACCAATAGGGTCAATTTTTGACTAGACCCTTTTTGGTCTTTTTAAGACTATTTTCTTTCCGGGATCATCAAAACCCTATCTATATAGATAGGTCCTGTTCGTCTCTTGTACGATGTAATTAATATAATTACAAAAAAATTAGGACTACAGGGCAATTTACCTTCCTTCATATTTGTGTTCCGTAAAAAAGAGCAATTAAATAAATAATTTGGAACGAAATAATTACCCTTTTCAGGTCCCATCGACTTAGATTCATTGAACTTGTCCTTTTTTTTATAATATATATAGAATAATATAGAATAATATATTCTATCTATATTAGAATATAGATCTTATAATCTAATATCAGATATATCTAAGATAATATATATCTAATATATATATAATAGAAAAACGAACCTATCCAGAATTAGCAAGCAAAAGCTTTTTTTTACGAAATTCTTTTATTTCAAAATTTGAATGAATATGTTAATAGACATTAACATAAAAATATTTGATTGAGACAAACATTAACATAAAAATATTTGATTGAGACAAACATTAACATAAAAATGTTTGATTGAGACAAACATTAATCAAATTGATTTTAATTTGCATGTCTAATGTTATTTTTATTAACGATAAAATTGAATTGAGTCAACCCTTGGAACTATACTAATAAGACGGTGGGATCGATCCATTAGGGGCCGGATTACTAAATCCGAGATGAATAAGAGATAATAGTATGTTATACTAGTCCTCCATGGATTCAATCCATTTTTTTTGTAAAAAAGAGATACTCTATGAGATCAAATCTCGAGTTATTGTAAAACGAAGTGAAAATCAATCATGGAAGTAAATAACCTTGCATTTATTGCTATTCTATTGTTCATTACAGTGCCTACTGCTTTTCTAATCGTCATTTACGCACAAACGAGGCCTCAAAGCGAACTAGAGTGATTAATTATCATCTAGAATTAGTCTAGATCGTCAGTAAAAAAAAGTAATAGCGGTCAGTAGATTTTTTTTGAGAAGAAGTAGTACAAAAGAAAAATTTTTCGTTTGTACTACTTCTTCTACACAGATTTTGGATAAGTAGATCTAAATTATCATTTGTCTCGTGGGAACTAATAATAATTTCTTACATATCTCTGGAAAAAGGAACTTTATGTAGATAACACATAGGTGTTATTCTGAATAGTATTTGAAAAAATATTTTTTTTTCTATTTCAAAATTTTTTCTAATACGAATACGGTAGAAAGCATTGTTTATATATTATATAGTAATAAGTCAAATTGTAAATCGTAAAGGCATAAAATTGATATGGAAAAGACAGAGCAATAATGCTCCATATGCTTTAACAGGTATATAGTTAAGAATACTATGCTTGCAGCTTGCATAAGTTCGCTATAGAAAATTCTACTTCATATCTGATAAAGTAGAATTTTCTTTCTAACATGATCAATTTGATCATATTGATCATATCATGGATAAGTCAATATGACTAGATCATTAATGATAATCATTAATTATCTATCATCGCAAAATCATTTTTTTTGTTTTGAACAGAACGATTCAAAATAGAAGGGCTATTAGAATTCTATTAAATTCCACTTCTACCCCATACTACGAGTGAAAGAGAAAAAGTAAAAACTACCATTAGAGCAGCCCAAGCGATACCGACTATATCCATATGAATCCCTCTCTTTATAAAAAGAAAAAAAAAATAATAATATCATTATTGATTCCATTGATGATAATGGAACTATTAAGAATAGTGCAAAGTGGAAATCCTCTACCTTCCTATTCTGAAAGGATGAGTCGATAGTGGAGACTCATCAAAATTGTTTCTTGGAAACAATTACTCTCAACTACCTATCAGATCAGACATTAGATCAGACATTAACGATAAATTTGAATTTTATCTGCTATATTAGAAATAGGACCTGAAGCTACACAAGTTGTTTCCAAAAGACATGGATACAAATAGAGACTTTAGATTTGTTTACGCCTACCAAGGCGACACCCAGATTTGAACTGGGGATCGAAGATTTGCAGTCCCCTGCCTTACCACTTGGCTATGTCACCATCCCCACATCTAGTTTATCCTAAGGGAAAAGATATTTTGCTTTATCTATCGGAGATGATATGTAGGGTATTTCACGTATCCTTCTTTATCACTCGGATATGTCGTATAACCAATTTCTAGTCTCCAGGTCTAATAGGGGATTTAGACTTTTCCAATAGGATAAAAAAGGGGGATTGGTTTTCCATTATCCTATTGAAATGGAACCTATAAACATAGGTTAGGGGTTTAGAGTCCCTCTTAGTTACTCCCTCTAGTATAGAATAGGAATTTAGAGTACCCATAATTATAGTATACTAAATCCACATTTGTCTGTCAATAACTAGAGAATTGACAACTATAGAAATAGAAAGATTCCCATCATATATTATAAGAAAAGGAAATAGCTTCTTTTTCTTTTCTTTTTTTGATATAGTGAACAAAACATGTCAATTTTTTGTCGAATTTATTCATATAGATCAATGAGGAATAAATATCGAAATATACAATATACTTTATAATATAGGAGAGCAAACATTCAATGCGATTAGAAGAAAATAAAGGAATATTGACAATTCCACAATTTGGTAAAATACAACTTGAAGGATTTTTTCGTTTTATCCATCAAGGATTAATAGAAGAAATCAATAACTTTTCAAAAATTGAAAGCCCAAATAAAAAGATAAAAATTATTCTTTTTGGGAATGAATATAAATTAACAGAACCTTTCATTAAAGAGAGAGATGCTGTATATATGTCTCTTACATATAACTGTCAATTATATGTACCAGCAAGATCGATTAATAAAACTAAGAAAACTCGTGAAATACAGGACAAGATTTTATATCTGGGAGATATTCCTTTGATGAATTCTAAAGGAACTTTTGTAATAAATGGAAATTACAGAGTCGTGGTCAATCAAATAGTAAGAAGTCCCGGTATTTATTACACTTGGGAACGAAAACCGTCGGGAAACATTATCTGGATTGGCACAATAATTTCAGATTGGGGAGGAAGATTAAGATTAGAGCTCAATAAAAAAAAAAAAAAGATATGGATTCGTATAAACAAAAAAAAAAAAATATCTGTTTTACTTTTTTTATTGGCTATGGGTATAAATTTCGAAGATATTTTTAACTATAAGAATCTTGAAGCATTTTTCAAATATTCGGAGGAGTATTATAGATATAAGTACGATTGGTATGGCGGGAAGCAGAAAGCTATTTTGAAACTTTATAAAAAAATCTACATAAGTGACGAAAGTGAAGAAGAAGAAGAAGAAGAAGAAGAAGAAGAAGAAGAATTTTCCGAGTCTATATATGAAAAAGTAACAACATTTTTTCGAACGAAATGTTTATTAGGAAAGATTGGTCGACGAAATCTGAATAAAAAACTAAGTCTTGATATACCCGAGAACGAGATTTTATTATTACCGCACGATATATTGGCTGCTGTGGATTACCTTATCAAAGTGCAATTTGGAACGGGTACACCCGATGATATAGATCACCTACAAAATCGATATATTCGTTCTGTAGCAGATTTATTACAAGAGCAATTACGATTAGCTCTATATGATTTCAGAGAAGCAGTTGAAAAAACTATATTATTTGCATCAATCAATCCTAAAAAGAGAATAAATCTTATTAAATTGGAAACGTTAATTCCATTAACGGATACTTTTCAGGATTTTTTTGGTTTACATCCTTTATCACAATTTTTGGATCAAACTAATCCGTTGGCAGAAATAGTTCATAGTCGAAAAGTGAGCTCTTTGGGCCCTGGAGGATTGACAAGTCGAACGTCTACTTTTCGTACACGGGATATTCATCCTAGTCATTATGGACGTATTTGTCCGATTACGACATCCGAAGGAATAAATGTTGGGCTTATTGGATCGTTATCTATTTATGCAACGCTTGGTCATTACGGCTCTTTACAAAGTCCATTCTATAGGCTATCTAAGAGATCGAACAAAGACCATATGGTTTATCTATTACCGGGAGAAGATGAATACTATCGGATAGCTATAGGAAATTCTCTGGCATTAAATCAAGGGGTTCCAGAGGAACAATTAACTGCAGCTCGATTTCAACAAGAATTTTTATTTTTTGCATGGGACCAAATTCATTTCAGAAGTATTTTTCCTTCCCAATATTTTTCCGTTGGAGTTTGCCTTATTCCTTTTATCGAACATAATGATGCGAATCGTGCTTTAATGGGTTCTAATATGCAGCGTCAAGCACTTCCACTTGTTCAACCTGAGAAGTGTATTGTCGGAACTGGATTGGAGGGTCAAGTAGCTCTAGATTCAGGAAGTGTAGCTATAGCCAAGCAAGGGGGAAAAATAAAGTATATTGATGGTGAAAATATCATCATAACTTCATCTGTTTTTCGAGACAATATAGAAACAGAATTGATTCTATATCAACGTTCTAATAGTGATACTTGTATGCATCAAAAATCCCGAGTTCGTCAAGGGGAATATGTAAAGAAGGGACAAATTATAGCAGACAGTGCAGCTACAGCAGGGGGGGAACTTTCTTTGGGAAAAAACATCTTAGTGGCCTATATGCCATGGGAAGGATACAATTTTGAAGATGCAATACTTATTAGTGAACGTCTGGTATATGAAGACATTTTTACTTCTTTCCAGATCGTAAGATACGAAATTGGAGTTTATTTTACGAACCAGGGCCCTGAAGTAATAACTAGAGAAATACCTCATTTAAATACTTACTTACTCCGTCATCTCGACGAAAACGGCGTTGTAATGATAGGATCTTGGATAGAAACAGATGATATATTAGTAGGTAAATTAATACTGGAAGCAGAAGACGACTCACTAATAAATACTCCAGAAGGAAAATTATTACAAGTTTTATTTGATATTAAGGCACCTACTGGAAAAGAAAATTGTTTTAGAGTTCCTAAAGGTGTAAAAGGTCGAGTTATCGATGTTAAATGCTTTCAGGAGTTCGAGGAGGAGGAAGACGATTATCTCGGCGATATTGTAGAAAAAGTTCATGTATATATTTTACAAAAACGTAAAATACAAGTGGGTGATAAAGTAGCGGGAAGGCATGGTAATAAAGGTATTATTTCAAAAATTTTGACCAGGCAAGATATGCCTTATTTACAAAATGGAACACCAGTGGACATGGTATTAAATCCATTAGGGGTACCTTCACGAATGAATGTAGGACAGATCTTTGAATGTTTGCTTGGTTTAGCAGGGAAACTAATGAACAAACATTATAGACTGGCACCTTTTGACGAAAGGTACGAGCGAGAAGCTTCTAGAAAACTAGTGTTTTCTGAGCTTTATAAAGCTAGCGAGCAAACAGCTAATCCATGGGTATTTGAACCTGATCATCCTGGAAAACATAGATTAATTGATGGAAGAACAGGAAAGGTTTTTGAACAACCTGTTACAATAGGAATAGCTTATATATCGAAATTGTGCCATCAAGTTGATGACAAAATTCATGCACGTTCCCGTGGACCTTATGCGCTAGTTACACAACAACCTCTAAAAGGAAAATCCTCCAGAGGAGGGCAACGAGTAGGAGAAATGGAAGTTTGGGCTCTAGAAGGTTTTGGTGTTGCTTATATTTTACACGAGATACTTACTTTAAAATCTGATCATATGGACACTCGTGAAAAAATATTTGGTGCCATTTTCAACGGAGAACCAATGCCTAAACCTAGCACTTTTACAGAATCTTTCCGATTGCTCAGTCGAGAACTACGATCTTTAGCTCTAGAATTGAATCATACTATTCTATCTGAGATAGACTTTCAGATAGATAAGAAGGAAGTTTGATCAAAATGAATCAAAATTTATTTTTTATGAGTGACCAGAATAAATACGAACAACTTCAAATTGGATTAGTTTCTCCCGAGCAGATTCTCGCTTGGTCTGAAAGAATATTACCTAATGGAGAAAGAGTGGGACAAGTGACTGCAGAACAGACTTTAGATTATAGAACTTATGAACCAATAAGAGATGGATTATTTTGTGAAAGAATATTTGGACCTAAGAAAAGGGGAGTTTGTGCTTGTGTAAAACCTACAATGATGGAAAATGAGAACGAGATGGAAAATGAGAAGGAAAATGAGAAGGAAAACTACGACTCCAATTTTTGTACTCAATGTGGAGTTGAACTTATTATTGATCCTCGAATTCGAAGATATCGAATGGGATACATTAAACTGGCATGTCCAGTTGTTCATATTTGGTATTTCAAACGACGTCCCAGTTATATCGCGAATCTATTAGATAAAACTCGTAAAGAATTAGAAGACCCAGTATACTGCGATGTGTGACTTGATCACAAGCTCCGATTATACAGATCCGTAGGAACTGTCATCCTATTAAATCTAATTAGGATGCCCTTAGCTCTGACACGCCCCTCGGCAAGAGGGGCATGAAGCTCAGAATTAGAACCATGTTGATAAAGAGGAATGAATCTAGGGTTAATATCTTGTATATTATTAAATTCAATTGCTAATTGGACTTCGTAAAAATACTTCTTTTATTAGAAACAAAATGGAATCAAAAATCTGTTTAATTTTTCTTTTTTTTTCTAGACCAAAAAGAAGATATGGTTATAGGAGTCTATTCATCGCACATATGCTTCAAATAGTATTTGTAACCATCGAAGTAAAACAGAAACCTACAGGATCAATTAATAAAGAGATACAGACAAGTAAATCCCTTATGAATTTCAAAAAAAAATTGAAGGTCTTTCACAAAGAAATGTATCGTTCAAAAGGGAGGAGACTGCTCACTAATTCCATATTTATGTCATAATATGAATTGTAAACTAATAATCGAATTCACTTGGAACTTGAGCAAAGAGTAACTATTTAGTTTTATCACTTGGGAAGGAAAACCGTCGGGAAACATTATCAGAGAGTAAAAAACATTTTTTGCATAATGATACAATGATACATAGCATAATGATACATAATCACTTTCCATTTTGGTATAGTTACTTGAGCCGGATGAAAGGAAACTTTCATGTCCGATTCTGAGGGGGGGGATTGGAAAAACCTATCCAAATGTTTGTATTACTAGGCCCACAGCTAACAAGCCATCTTTATTGCGATTTCACGGAAAACTTCGTAAATATGAGCATAAATCTTGGGCAAAAGATATTGCTTTTTATCTCTCTTGGGATTTTGCTCTATTTCAAGAGCGAGAAATTGCCACTGGAGGAAAAGCTATCAGAGAAAAATTAGCTGGTCTAAATCTGCAAATGCTTATAGATCATTCATATATAGAATGGAAGGAAATAGATAGGAAAATATCTATATTATTCTCGGAGGAGGCAGAAACAGTCTTTTTGAATAAAGACTGTCTTTACAAAGAACTATATCATAAAATGAAGAAAAAACTTTTTTCACTTCGAATAAGAAAGGATCGTTTGGTTAGACGGATGAAATTTGCTCAATATTTTCTTCAAACAAATGTAGAACCACAATGGATGGTTCTATGCCTATTACCAGTTCTTCCTCCCGATCTGAGGCCAATGTATCAATTAAATGAAGGTGGATTGATTACTTCAGATCTCAATGAACTTTATCTAAAAGTTATCCGTCGAAATAATCATCTTTTAGAATCCATAGAAGAGACTCGTGCATTTCAAATACCAAATTTATTGTTTGATCAAAAAAGATTAGTCCAAAAAGCCGTAGATGCACTTCTTGATAACAGTATAGGCGCACAACCGGTGAAAGATAGTAAGGATAGACCTTATAAATCGTTCTCAGATTTACTCCAAGGTAAAGAAGGAAGATTTCGTGAAAGTTTACTTGGAAAACGGGTCGATTATTCAGGTCGTTCTGTTATTGTGGTAGGTCCTCATCTCTCATTGTATCAATGTGGATTGCCCCGAGAAATCGCAATAGAACTTTTTCAAGCATTTTTAATTCGTGATCTAGTTGAACGACAGATTGCTCCCAATCTAAGAACTGCTAAATTTTTAATTCGAGATAGGAAACCTATTATATGGAACGTACTTAAACAGATTATCAAAAGACATCCTATATTGTTAAATCGAGCACCTACCTTACACAGATTAGGAATACAAGCATTTCTACCTGTTTTAATAGAAGAACGTGCCATTGGGTTACACCCATTGGTTTGTGCAGGATTTAATGCGGACTTTGACGGAGATCAGATGGCTGTCCACGTACCTTTATCTATGGAAGCTCAAGTAGAAGCTCGTTTACTTATGTTTTCTCATCTCAATCTTATCTCTCCAACTATAGGAGATCCTATTTGTGTACCGACTCAAGATATGCTTCTAGGACTTTATAGATCAACTCTTCAAAAAAACCAGGGTATTTATGAAAATAGGTACCACCCGAATAACTCAAAAAAGAAGATCATCTCACCTTCGTTTTATAGCTATGATGATGCGCTTAAAGCTTATGAACAAAAACAAATTGATTTAGACAGTCCTTTATGGCTCCGATGGAGGAGAGATATAGATACCTCTATTATTAATTCAGTAAATCGAGAACTTCCTATCGAAGTTCAATATGAATCTTTAGGTACCTTCTACGAAATCTATGATCATTTTCGAATAAGAAAAGGTAGAGTGGGGGAAATACTTAATAAATACATTCGAACAACCGTTGGTCGTATTCGTTTTAATCGAGAAATAGAAGAAGCTATAAAAGGCTTGTGGACTTATGATATCCGACAAGAACTGTCACTATTCAGAATTTAATGTTATTAATCGATCCTTTCATTCATGCAGAGATGAAGATTAAGGAAGCCTTCGAGCTTAAACGATGATTCCTGCTCCCCAAAATGGGGAGATTTTTTCTTTTTTGAAAATGGAAATATTTTATTCTTATGACACAACCTAAATTCAAAGTGCCCTTTCCTTTTGAAGTGCCCTTTTTTAATAAAGGAATGGATAAATTTGTTATGAAGCACCTTATTAGAAGATTCGTAAATCAATTTGGAATGACATATACATCACATATATTAGATCAACTGAAGATTTTAGGTTTCCAGCAAGCTACCGATGCAGCTATTTCATTAGGAATTGATGATCTTTTAACAACACCAGCTAAACTATGGCTTATCCAAGATGCGCAGCAACAAGGGTTTGCTTCGGAAAAACATCATGATTATGGAAATGTACATGCAGTGGAAAAATTACGTCAATTGATTGAGATATGGCATGCTACCAGTGAATATTTGAAACGCGAAATGAATCCGAATTTTCAGATGACTGATCCTCTTAATCCAGTACATATGATGTCCTTTTCAGGAGCTAGAGGAAGTATATCTCAGGTTCACCAATTAGTAGGTATGAGAGGATTAATGTCAGATCCTCAAGGAAAAATTGTTGATCTACCCATTCAAGGAAATTTACGTGAAGGACTTTCTTTAACAGAATATATTATTTCATGTTACGGTGCTCGTAAAGGAGTTGTTGATACTTCTATACGAACAGCAGATGCTGGATATCTCACACGTAGACTTGTTGAAGTAGTACAACACCTCGTTGTACGTAAAGTAGATTGTGGTACTATCCAAGGTCTTTTTGTAAATCTTATTCAAGATCAAGAAACAATCAAAAATACATTTGTTCTACAAACACTAATTGGTCGTGTATTAGCAGACGATGTATATATAAACGGAAGATGTATTGCCACGCGCAATGAAGATATTGGGATTAAACTTGCCAATATCTTATATTATTTCCAAATACAACCAATATATATACGAACCCCTTTTACTTGCAAAAGTATATCTTGGATTTGTCAATTATGTTATGGTCGGAATACTACTCATAGTAACTTAATCGAATTAGGAGAAGCAGTCGGCATTATTGCAGGCCAATCAATTGGAGAGCCGGGAACTCAACTAACATTAAGGACTTTTCATACTGGTGGGGTATTTACGGGTGATATTGCAGAACATATACGAGCCCCGTTCACCGGAAAAATTGAATTTAATGAAAATTTAGTTTCTCCTACCCGCACCCGTCATGGGCACCCTGCTTATATATGTCATAATAGTTTAGACGTGACTATCGATAATCAATATGAAGTACAAAACTTAACGATTCCGCCAGAAAGCTTGCTATTCATTCAGAATAATCAACTCGTGGAATCGGAACAAGTAATTGCCGAGATTCGTGCCAAAACCCCCCCCTTTAAAGAAAAAGTCAAGAAATATATATATTCTGGCCTGACAGGAGAAGTGCACTGGAATATCCCTATGTGGTCTAAAAAAATAAACAAGACAACTCATTTATGGGTATTATCGGGAGGTATATATGAATCCGCTTTTTATAAAGATCAAGATCAAGTGAATATTCCAGAACTTCTTCTTCACAAACATAAATCACTTTCGAATTGTTCAGTGGATCAAGTGAAACACGAATCAGTTAACTCAAACTGTTTTGAAAAAGGGAAAAAAATCTTGAATTATCTCGAAACTGATCGAACCATACCTAATGAACATCAAGACTCTATCGATTGCACCATTCTTTTTGAAAATACCAACAAAAAAAACGAACTCATTGTACCGTTATGGTGTGATAAACAATGGAGGAAGCGAAGAATCCCTTGTCCTTATTTAATTCTTAGAATGTCCAGAGAAGGTATTCTCTATAAAAATGACAACATTTTTGCTTTTTTGAATGACCCTAGTTCAAAAATGATAAAATATGGGAGTATTCTCGGGGGTTATTCGATTGAAAAAGAAAGGAATTTTCTTGAAAATCAATTAGACGTAGGGCCCAAATTCAAAATAAAAAAGGCTTATGCTTCTCTTATTTCAGTAAGAACAAATAAGATCATTATAAATATGATTCAAATTAGCTTGCTAAAATACCCTTTTTTCAATATGGCAAGTTCTCCATTTTTGTTTCCTAACAAATTAGGTCACACTAATTCTTTTTTTTTGAATGATCAAAGTAAATTACTTAGTAAGGGAACTATTCGTTCAGTACCTAATGAGAATAAAAAAGATCAATCTTTTATGATTCTTTCTCCTTCTGATTTTTTGCAAATCGTTTTGTTTAATGATTTAAAATGCTTAAATACAGTAAAAAAGTCGGATGCAAATAAAAAAATTGCATTGTCAGGTCTCCTGGGTCATTTACATAGTATTGCTAATCGTTTTCCATACTCTCATTTGATGACTTATAAAAAAGTATTACAAAATGAACGTTCAATTTCTAACAATGACTCGAATACTTTCCAAGTAGCTAAATGCTATTTTATGGACGAAAAAAGGGGATTTTATAAATTTGATTCATGCAGGAATATTATTTTCAATTTATTCAATTTGAATTTGTACTTTTCCCTATCCAATTTTGTTAAAAAAACATTTCCAGTAGTCAGCCTTGGACAATTTTTTTGCGAAAGTCTATGGATATCCGAAGATAAACAACTCCAAGGATCTGGTCTAATTGTAGTTGTTCGTGAGGAATCTTTCATCATTAGATTAGGTAAACCCTATTTGGGTATTCGAGGAGCAACTCATAATAGTTATTATGGGGAAATTTTTTACGAAGGAGATACATTAATCACTATGTCATACGAAAGATTAAAATCCGATGATATAATTCAAGGTCTTCCTAAAGTTGAACAATTGTCAGAAGCCCGCTCGAATACTTTAATAGCGAAAAATCGAAAAAAAAATTTTCAAGAATTGAACAGACACCTGGCAATATTTTTTGGAAACTTTTGGGGGTCATTCACCAGTGTTAGAATAACTATGGAGGATAGTCAGAATCAGTTGGTCAATGAAATTCAAAAGATTTATCGATCCCAGGGGGTACAAATTTATGATAAACATATAGAAATTATTGTGCGCCAAATTACATCGAAAGTTTTAGTTGTAGATGTCGAAAAGTCCGAAAATCAAAATTTTGAAAATGGACTAGAAAATGGACTAAATAGTGTTTTTTTACCCGGAGAACTCATTGGATTATCACGAGTACAAAGAATGGATCGTGCTCTAGAAAAAAAAATAAAATATCGAACCATTTTATTGGGAATGACAAACGCATCTCTGAATACTCAAAGTTTTCTATCGGAAGCTAGTTTTCAGGAAACTGCTCGGGTCTTAGCTAAATCTGCTCTTCAAGGTCGCATTGATTGGTTGAAGGGCTTGAAGGAAAATGTTATTCTCGGGGGAATGATACCTGTTGGTACTGGATTCAACCCTTTGGAAAAAGGGAGTAAAATGGATCCGAGAATGAGGAACAAAAGTATATTTATCAATAAAGTGAAAGATTTTTTCTTTGATTATCAATATAAAGTCTCTGTTTTATTGCAAAAACAAAAAAAAAAAGTTATAAAAAAAAGAGTAAAAAAAAGAGTAAAAAAAAGAGTAAAAAAAAGAGTAAAAAAAAGAGTAAAAATAAAAACGAGCAGTAAAAAAGTAATTTTTCTCAATAGAGAAATCTAACAATTTATTGATAAACAATAAATAAAAAATCAAATGAATACTTGTACCAAGTACGCTACGGCAAGCAATCTAACCCATTCCATTGGAATGTAGATATTCCAGTTCATATTAAAAAGCAGAAAAATAAAATGACGAAAAAAAATTGGAACATCAATTTGAAAGAGATGGTAAAAGTAGGAGTTCATTTTGGTCATGAGACCAGAAAATGGAATCCTAAAATGGCACCTTACATTTTTAAAGAACGTAAAGATAGTCATATTATAAATTTGACTTATACCGCTCGTTTTTTATCAGAAGCCTGTGATTTTGTGTTTGATGGAGCAAAAAGAGGAAAACAATTTATGATAGTTGGTACAAAACATCAAACAGCTGATGCAGCTAAATTAGCTGCTTTAGCAGCTCGATGTCATTATGTAAATAAAAAATGGTTCGCGGGTATGTTAACTAATTGGTTTACTACAGAAGTAAGACTTGAAAAATTCAAAAATTTAATGAAACAAAAAAATACGGGAGGATTTGATAAATTTACGAAGAAAGAAGCAGCAATACTCAACAGAGAATTGAACAAATTGCAGGAAGATCTAGGAGGTATTAGATACATGAAAAAATTGCCCGATATTGTAATAATTCTCGATCAAAAAGGAGAATATACTGCTATTCGGGAATGTAGAACTTTGGGTATTCCGACAATTTGCTTAGTTGATACAGATTGTGACCCAGATCTCGTGGATATCCCAATCCCAGCCAATGATGATAGTAGAGGACCAATCCGACTGATCCTAAATAAATTAATTTTAGCAATTCGCACGGGTAAAGCATTGTAATTCTATAAAAAGTGAATAAAAAAAAGAGAAGCTAAAACTAAGTTGGCTACTATTCCCAAATCTTATAGAATAGATTAAGATAAAATATTTGTATAGAAATAAAGAAATCTTTTTAATCAATCATAATAATCATTCCATTAGTTTATTTCGCAGCCTGACTAATGATAGTGAAATAATTGAGGAATCGGTCATTGAACCAAAATAATTTCTTTTTGAAATTCATCTTTATATATAAAGGGTAATATGGATATTGTACAATTTCCTATTAACACGCTGAATTTTTTCTATGAGATATCCGGTGTGGAAGTAGGTCAGCATTTTTATTGGCAAATAGGGGGGTTCCAAGTTCATGCACAGGTACTTATAACTTCCTGGATTGTAATTGCTGTCTTATTAAGTTCAGCTACTCTAGCTGTTCGAGACCCACAAATCGTTCCGAACGGAGCTCAAAATTTTGTGGAATATGTTCTCGAATTTGTTCGGGACTTGGCTAGAACTCAGATTGGCGAAGAAGAATATGGTCCCTGGGTTTCTTTTATAGGGACCATGTTTCTATTTATCTTTGTTTCTAACTGGGCAGGTGCTCTTTTTCCCTGGGGAATTTTTCAATTACCTCATGGGGAATTAGCCGCACCTACAAATGATATTAATACTACAGTAGCTCTAGCTTTGCTCACATCAGTAGCTTATTTTTATGCAGGTCTTACAAAGAGGGGTTTAGGTTATTTTGGTAAATATATCCAACCAACCCCAATACTTTTACCAATTAACATATTAGAAGATTTTACGAAACCTCTATCACTTAGTTTTCGACTTTTTGGAAATATATTAGCTGACGAATTGGTAGTTGCCGTTCTTGTTTCCTTAGTACCTTTAGTGGTACCTATACCTGTAATGTTCCTAGGATTATTTACAAGTGGCATTCAAGCTCTAATCTTTGCAACTCTAGCCGCAGCTTATATAGGCGAATCCATGGAGGGTCATCATTAATTGAATTAATTCTTTTAATTCATAATAAAAAGATATGTATAAAACGTGAAATGTTCTTTCCATTTTGATTCTCCCTTATATAGTAATAAATGAAAATACTTAATATACTAAGATCTTAGTAGAAAGATTCAGGATCACTAATCCCGTCGATAAAATCGATAGATAGAATAGATCATATTTGTAGATTCATATCTATATAATAAGATGAATAGGTTGTATTAATGGGAATTAGTTTAGTAAACTATATATGTATCCCGGTTTGGAACAATGACTCGAAGGGATACATACATTATATGTACATAGTTTATATGTATAGTCTATATAGATTATATATAATATAATCTATATAGACTATATATATAATTACTAATAATATATATATGTAATTAATTATTAATAATTGTAATTATTATTAATTGTAATTAATTATTATTAATTAATAATTATTAATTTAGAGACAGAATATTTTTTTTTTTAATGAAAAAAATCTGTCTCTATTTCATTTAAAAAAGAGAATATCAGGGTAGAGGATTTACCTATTTTTGTAATACCATTTCGTCGGATCGGAGTTTAGTTGTTTTCAAAGAAAACAAATTGTTCTCTAATTGAACGTGAACAATCAAATCAATAGATAAAACTATCATATTATCCACCATTTTATTAATCTAAGAGGAGATTACCATGAATCCTTTGATTTCTGCTGCTTCCGTTATTGCTGCTGGATTATCCGTAGGCCTTGCTTCTATTGGACCTGGCATTGGTCAAGGCACTGCTGCGGGACAAGCTGTTGAAGGTATTGCGAGACAACCGGAGGCGGAGGGTAAAATACGAGGTACCTTACTGCTAAGTTTAGCTTTTATGGAAGCTTTAACTATTTATGGATTAGTTGTAGCTCTAGCACTTTTATTTGCTAATCCATTTGTTTGATCTCGGAGACCAAAATCCGTATCCTTCGGGATTTTAAGGACCCTCTCTATCAATTTTCTTGTTCAGCCAATAGGAGAGGGGCTGATCCAATCAAAAATAATGGACTTATACTTCACTTGTTTTGGTCAGAAAGACTTGCCTCGGAGAAGTAGATAGATCTAGCAAAGTTTTTTTTCATTATTGTATCCTTATTTATCGTTATGCGGGACCTGGGACTTACTAAGTACTCGAAATCTGCTTGAATAATAGCAGAATCGAGTCGGAGAAAAAACTTTATAAAAGTATCCTTATCTATGAGGGGAGAGCGTATGAAAAATGTAACTGATTCTTTCATTTCCCTAATTTATTTATCCTCCGCTGAGGGTTTCAGATTAAATACCAATATTTTAGAAACAAATATAATAAATCTCAGTGTGGTGCTTGGTGTACTGATCTATTTCGGAAAGGGAGTGTGTGCGAGTTGTATATTTGAATAATCTAGCTGGATCCAACCAACTGCATTTTGTAGATAGAAAAGTGCATGATCTCAACGAATTACTTCTAAAAGGGAAAAAAAGAAATATGGAAGAACTATAGCATTTCGTAATTGATTGGGAAATTTTTTTACCAATCCCAACCAACAAGAGAAAATCTTTAGAATGGTTAAAGCTAAACTGCTTGAAGTCGAAGCACAACTGGGTACTCTTTCCACCGCTGTGCTAATATGAGATGGGTTCAAAGGCATAGTTGGAGGTTGATCCGATATATAACATTCATATCAATGGAATTATTCAATCTATCTACTGAAAAATAGTCCTAATCTCCCATCCAATTTTTTGGGTTTAAATGCGGAACCGACGACCTACACAAAAGCGAATTTATTCAAGAAAAAGTAAAGAGGAAATAAAGAAAAAAAAAAAAAACAACAACTCAGTTGATAAAAAAAACCCCTTTTGGCAAAAGAGCCCTTCGTAGATTTCGGTCTTTGATAGATTGATCTTATTTTTACATAATATGAACGAAAAGGGTAGGCTTGGTAAAAAAAAAGCCGAGCGGGAAAGCCGAATGAATTGAAAGGTTCGTGTTCGGTTTGGGAAGAGATTATAAATTCGTTCAACTTATGAATAGATAATCTACTTTCATTAAGTAATTTATTAGATAACCGTAAACAGAAAATATTGAGTACTATTCAGAATTCTGAAAAACTATGTAAAGGAGCTGCTAATCAGCTTGAGCAAGCTCGGGCTCGCTTACGGGAAGTAGAAATGCGAGCGCGCCAAATTCGGGTAAATGGATACTCTCAAATAGAACAAGAAAAAGAGGATCTTATCAATGTTGCTTCTGTTAATTTGAAACAATTAGAAAATTTAAAGAATGAAACCGTTCACTTTGAACAACAAAGAGTAATTGAACAGGTTCGACAACAAATTTCTCGCCAAGCTGTCCAAAGAGCTCTAGGAACTCTGAATATTCGTTTGAATAGCGAGTTACATTTACGTACGATCGAGCAAAATATCGACCTGCTCCTAGCCATGAAAAACATAACTGATTAACGTTATATATTATTAAAATCTCTCTATTATATAGAGTAGGTCTTATTTTTAAAAAGAGAATTAACTAGTGTTAATGGTAACTATTCGACCCGATGAAATCAGTAGTATGATACGTAAACAGATTGAACAATATAATAACGAAGTCAAAGTTGTTAATATTGGCACTGTACTTCAAGTAGGAGATGGCATTGCTCGTATTCATGGTCTTGATAAAGTAATGGCAGGGGAATTGGTAGAATTTGTAGATGGTACAGTAGGTATTGCCCTAAATCTAGAATCAGATAATGTTGGAGCTGTATTAATGGGTGATGGCTTGATGATACAAGAGGGTAGTTCCGTGAGAGCAACAGGAAAAATTGCTCAGATACCAGTAAGTGATGCTTATTTGGGTCGAGTTGTAAATGCGCTAGCTCGACCTATTGATGGTAAGGGGAAGATCTCATCTTCCGAATCTCGATTGATCGAATCTCCCGCCCCAGGTATTATTTCAAGACGTTCTGTATATGAACCTCTTCAAACGGGTCTTATTGCTATTGATTCTATGATCCCTATAGGACGCGGTCAGCGAGAATTGATTATTGGGGACAGGCAGACCGGTAAGACGGCAGTAGCTACAGATACGATTATAAATCAAAAAAATCAGAACGTAATATGTGTTTATGTCGCTATTGGTCAAAAAGCTTCTTCCGTAGCTCAGGTAGTTAATACGTTCCAAGAACGTGGCGCAATGGAGTATACCATTGTGGTAGCAGAAACTGCAGATTCTCCTGCTACATTACAATATCTTGCTCCTTATACAGGAGCAGCTTTAGCTGAATACTTTATGTATAAAGAACAACATACATTAATCATTTATGATGATCTTTCCAAACAAGCACAAGCTTATCGACAAATGTCTCTTCTATTAAGAAGACCACCTGGCCGGGAAGCTTATCCAGGAGATGTTTTCTATTTACATTCTCGTTTATTAGAAAGAGCAGCTAAATTAAATTCTAAGTTAGGTGGAGGGAGTTTGACTGCTTTACCAATAGTTGAGACTCAAGCTGGAGATGTCTCAGCTTATATTCCCACTAACGTAATTTCTATTACCGACGGACAAATCTTCTTGTCAGCTGATCTATTCAATGCAGGAATTCAACCTGCCATTAATGTTGGTCTTTCCGTATCTAGAGTAGGATCTGCAGCTCAGATGAAAGCTATGAAACAAGTAGCTGGAAAATTAAAATTAGAATTAGCGCAACTTGCAGAGTTAGAAGCTTTTGCACAATTCGCTTCTGATCTTGATAAAACTACGCAAGATCAATTGGCAAGAGGTCAACGATTACGCGAGTTGCTCAAACAATCTCAATCAGATCCTTTGACAGTGGAAGAACAAATAGCTATGATTTATACCGGCACGAATGGATATCTAGATGTATTAGAGATCGTTCAAGTTAAAAAATTTATTCTTAAGTTGCGCGAGTATTTAGTAAAAGATAAACCCCAGTTTGGAGAAATTATACGTTCTACTGGGACATTCACGGAACAAGCAGAAGATCTCTTAAAAGAAGCTATTCAAGAAAATATCCAACTTTTTCTTATGCTTGGAACAGGATAAAAGAGCTTAATAATCATTTATAAAGCATAACGAATTATTACGTCCAATAGGATTTGAACCTATACCTAAGGTTTAGAAGACCTCTGTCCTATCCATTAGACGATGGACGCTTTATTTTCATTATTCCTTGAAATACTTTATCGATCGGGAATAAAAAAAGTATGATTTTTTCTCCATCCACAACGAACGAGATTCGGTAACGAAAGAGAAAGAATAGATAGGTAACATGGACATGAAAAAACATTTTGAATAAGAAATATGAATGAGCGGGTAGCGGGAATCGAACCCGCATCGTTAGCTTGGAAGGCTAGGGGTTATAGTCGACGTTGATTAACGCCTCTAATTCAGAACCGAACATGAAAATTTCATTTCATTCGGCTCCTCCATGAGAGAGAGATAGAAAGGGAGGTCTAATGAGAAACGATTATTTACATAATACAATAAATATTGATTTTTGCTCTGCTCTATAACATCTATGTTAGTTTCTTTATAGTTCTTTCCTATTAACTTCAGGTGAACAACCTTAAATATTAAATACCTATTCACTTGATAGATGATCCCTATAGAAAGATAAGATTGAAAAATCTTAATATTGAATTCAAAAATCTTTCTAATTACTTCGTTCCCTATTTCTACTGATTGCGATCCTAGAGGAAATCAAATTTCACCGAGCTCAAACAAAATCACGGTAACTAAAGTAAACCAAAGTCACTGTTATCTAGCTATTTGACTCCAACTTTTGCTATTCTAGCAGTTGAACATTTAGTTACGATGAAAAACAATCTTTTGATATCCATGGATCTTTGATTGATCCGATTAGATAGATCGGTCTAATCCTTGAAAACATTCTACATTCTGTTTCGCCATCTTGGATGGAATGGAAAATATGGTCGTTTTATCATTCCAAATTCAAATTACGAGAATGCGCACAATTCCTTTCCTGAACCAGGGTATTCATAGGAGAGGTTTAGAACCTATATAGAAATATAGTTTTTTCAAAATATAGACCAGAGTTGAAAGATCCTTCAACTCTGTTGAATATAATGATAGAACGAATCACACTTTTACCACTAAACTATACCCGCCACAATTTCATTGTATCATACAGATCGATTTTTTGTCCAATAGGGAAAAAAGTTCTTTTTAGATTCTAATAAGAATTTAATGCAAGTTCCTATCATTATATTTTCCTATTCCTGAAAATGAAATAGCAGATGGTTTCTTTTCACTCCGTCCTTTACCTTATTGTTTTTACTCTTGCAAGAATAATCCTTAATCAATATTATAAGTAATACCATACTAATAGTATGATTTTTTTAGTAACCATTATATATTTTAGTAACCATTATATATTCTATATAGTATATAGTTAACTATATATATAGTTATAGTTGTTATGATTAACAACACATTCCATTAGAATGGTTCCAGTCATTTTGAATTAGTTTTTCTTTATGACAGATATAGAATAGAAAATGAAAATTATGATCATTTTCATATTTTCATAAAATAAAAATGATCCACTCTTAGTCTTTGAAATCTATTTTTTACCCTTCCAATATGATCTATCCATTTTCAATCTAGAACATCTCATCCAGATTAGAAACTGAAACAGTTGGAATTATTCAAAAAAATAGAAGTGCCTATCTATTATCTTATATATTACAAAAAAGGAAATAAAGAAATGATATCACAAGGTCAAATTTTGATAGCCCTTTTTATTGCTTTTACTTTTATAATAATTATTTTAGCTTTCAGATTAGGTAGAGCACTGTATTCTTCATAATTATGGTCAATTATTCCTTATCTAGGAAAGATAATGGCCTGGCCAGATACTGGCCGGGCTAGAGAATTGTTTGGAACGGAATAAAGAAATAAAATTGGATTCTCGCAAATGTTGGTCTTTATTTAGTGAAATGCTATATTCATTTTAGATCTGCCATCTGGGAGAGATGGCTGAGCGGACTAAAGCGGTGGATTGCTAATCCGTTGTACAAACTATTTGTATCGAGGGTTCGAATCCCTCTCTCTCCGTTCAGTCACTTGAGATGACTCCTTAAAACCTATAGAAATAGGCCCTTTTACAAAATCTACTTTCTAATCTTTTTTCATCACTATTCTTTACGCCCAGGATTTCGTCCTGGATCGTTTGATAGGAATCCAAAGATAAAGAGAGAAACAAAAAATATCACTACTGCGTAAACAAACAGCTTAAGAGTAAGCATTATGTAATCTCCGAGATTCTTATTAGAAAACGGAATAGATCATCAATTTTTGTATCATATATTGTCCGAGCAAAGAAAAAAAGCAGATTCAAAATTGAATCTATTCTGTTTCTCTTTTCTTCTTTGCTCGGAATTGAACAGGATAAATAGAAATTCGAATACTAATTAAACTATCCTACGAGTACTAATTAAACTATCCTAAACTTATTGATTGATTATCACAATCAACAAATTTATCTATCAACAAAAAATAGAAACAAGTACAGTATATGTCTAAAATAGAAGAAAATTTGGAATACATAGAGAAATTATAATCCTTACTCGTTATTTAAATAAATATCAAAGATATGATATGTCCTCTATGTTATAAGAATAACATATTCTAATCACTAGCTAATAACCCAAACTGCAACTGTGATGCAGTTGATATTGACTAAGTATATTGATCTGTTGAGAACAGATGTATCACAAAATAAACATCATAACAAGGAAAAATAGTTTTACATCAATTTGGTTAATGAAAATGATCCATTCTAAATAGTTAGAATGTAACTATTCTAACTAATAAAATGAGAGAAAAAAAGATATGTTTTTTCCGTATCAAGTGAATACAAACAAAAATCAATAAAAACTTTTTGTAAGATTATCTTTATCGAAAACTTACGGCAGCTTGCCAAGCAAAGGCTAATAAAAAAAAGAACAGAGGGATAATTGGCATTACATTAACAATCGGATCAAAAATTGCATAAGCTTCAGGCAATTTGGCAAAAAAGGGATTATTCAAATGAAAAGCGGCATCGTCTAGACAAATATGGAAGTTGAGGATAACTGGCATTTTGATTCTCCGATGAATAAAAATGATGTAAAGATCCAAAAGTATTTGGCCAATCAATCGAATTTTTTTGGCAAGATTATACTTTGAGTCTTCGAGTTGGAAGGAATCATTTCTTCATATAATATTGTACCTATTCTGATAGAGAATGACCAATGAATGTATATTATTGTTTCTTTTTAGGTTCCCCTATATATCATATAGATATATGATTCACTCAAGAATCTATGCCCCTCCGGTTTTTCTATGCATAATTGCATAGCACCAGATAAGAATGAATTAAAATGAAACATTGCGTCAATTTATATTAATTGATTAAAATAAAACAATAATGGGGCGTGGCCAAGCGGTAAGGCAGCAGGTTTTGGTCCTGTTATTTCGAAGGTTCGAATCCTTCCGTCCCAGGTGGAACAGTATGAAAAAAAGAAGACTATACTTATAGAACGGAAATATTATTTCGTTCTACAAGAAGGGGATATGGCGGAATCGGTAGACGCTACGGACTTAAATTTTTTGAGCCTTGGTATGTAAACTTACCAAGTGATAGCATCCAAATCCAGGGAACCCTGGGATATTTTGAATAGGCAATCCTGAGCCAAATCTCGATTTCTAGAGAAAGGGATAGGTGCAGAGACTCAACGGAAGCTATTCTAACGAATCAACATAATTTGTATTGGATACAATCCATTATTTACAGAATGTCTTTTGTATTTTATTTAACGCTTGAAAAAGCGTTATATATCACCAATAAACAAAAATAACGATTAGAGTTCTAGGTTTGTTTTGAAAGAAATATGCCTTCACAATTGATTGAAATTTAAGAATTTTTCCAATTAAGAACTTCTCTAGAAATTTGCGTTTAATTCCATTTTTGGAAGTAATAATTGGACGAGGATAAAGATAGAGTCCAATTCTACATGTCAATGTCAACAACAATGAAAATTGGAGTAGGAGGAAAATCCGTTGGTTTTATAGATCGTGAGGGTTCAAGTCCCTCTATCCCCAGGTTATCTGTTTTATTTTCGATTTATTAAGTGTGTTATTAAGAACATAAGAAGTTTTCATTGTATGATCAATTTGTATCTTCTTCTCTTATATATACATCTGTGTATGTATATAACTGTGTATAATATAATGTACACAACTGTGTATAATAGAATAATATATTATATATAGAAAATAGATTCTGTTTTTATTTGTATCGTTGCTTCTACTCGTTCAAATGCTGTCTTTTACCCTTTTTTGTTTTTAGTTGACAGGAGTTTGGTTACTGTGCTAGTATGATGCACAGGGGAACAGCCGGGATAGCTCAGTTGGTAGAGCAGAGGACTGAAAATCCTTGTGTCACCAGTTCAAATCTGGTTCCTGGCATATATACTTTTATAAGTATGAAAAAGTAAAAAGGATTAGTAGACCTTATTTTCTAATTTTGAGAAAATAACTAATAGAATATTGATGATTTAGAAAAATCATCAGTGATTCAATGTTATTGAATCAATAGGGAGTTCGTCCAAGTTATTTCAAAGGGGATAAAAACTACTTGAAATAACTTGAACTAGAGAGCAATTTTCTCTATTTCATTCGTATTAATATCTTCTCGTAAAGAAGAAATATCTAGGCCTATTAGATAGTTTCCAATTCCTCTGGAAGATGCAAAAAAATGATTACGATTAATAGAAAGATTGAGAAAAAATAGCTTCTACCTTAGTATTATATAAAAATAGAACTAGATCGGGGTAAAGACCAATACCTATGATTGGTAGAAAGAGACAGATCAAAATAAAAAGTTCGCGTGGTCCCGAATCTTTAAAATAAGGATTCGGGACATTAAAAAGCTTATATCCATAGAACATTCGACGTAACATAGATAACAAATAAATGGGAGTTAATATCATTCCAATTGCCGCTATTGCAGTAATAATGATCCGAAAGGTCGAAGAATAATTATGATTAGTAATTATGCCCAAAAATATCATAAATTCTGCTACAAAACCACTCATTCCTGGCAATGCAAGAGAAGCCATTGAAAAGCTACTGAACATAGTAAAGATTTTAGGAATTGGTATAGCGATACCTCCCATTTCATCAAGAAAAAGAGTACGTATCCTATCATAACTTGTTCCTACCAAGAAAAAAAGTGCAGCACCAATTAATCCATGAGAAATCATTTGCAAAATGGCTCCATTGAGACCTGTATATGTCACGGAACCAATTCCTATAATTACAAAACCCATATGAGATATTGATGAATAGGCTATCCTTCTTTTCAAATTGCGTTGACCCATAGAAGTTAGAGCTGCATAGATAATTTGCACTGCTCCTATTATTATAAGCCACGGCGAAAACAAAGAATGAGCATGAGGTAGCAATTCCATATTGATCCGAATCAACCCATATCCTCCCATTTTCAATAGAACTCCGGCCAAAAGCATACATGTACTATAATGTGCTTCCCCATGAGTATCCGGTAACCAAGTATGTAAAGGGAAGATTGGCAATTTTATTGCATAAGCGATCAAAAACCCTAAATATAATAGTATTTCAAGTGTGATGGGATAATCTTTTTTAGCTAATAATTCGAAATCGAATGCTGGTCCATGAGATCCATAGAGACCCATACTTAAAGCTCCCATTAAGATAAAAATGGAACCACCCGCAGTATACAAAAGAAATTTTGTGGCTGAATAGAGACGTCTTTTTCCCCCCCACATGGATAAAAGTAAGTACACAGGAATTAGTTCCAACTCCCACATGAGAAAGAAAAGTAGAATATCTCGAGAAGCAAATAATCCCAATTGGCCACTGTACATTGCCAACATCAAGAAATACAATAATCGCGGATTTCGAGTAACTGGCCAAGCAGCTAAAGTAGCTAAAGTAGTTACAAATCCCGTTAATAAAATAAGTCCAATGGAAAATCCATCAATTCCCAGTTTCCAATGAAAATGAATAAGGTTTATCCAGTTATAATCTTCTTCCAATTGGATTAATGAATTATCAAAATGATAATGATAACGGAATATATAGGTCATTAAAAGAAGATCTAATAAGCAAATACCTAGAGTATACCATCGAATCATTTTATTTCCTTTATAGGGAAATAAAGGGATTAATAACCCCGCAGATATGGGCAAAATAACAATTATTGTTAACCAAGGTAAATTACTCATAATGAAGAGAAAAGAGACTTTCGATATCAAAACCCATGCTTTCAATTTTGGGTCGATTATGGGTTTTGATCAGTAAAAGAGGAAAAGGAGAATGAAAAATATGTATCGAATGAATCTAACTATTTTTCTTTTTTGATGAATCAGTAAGCTAGACCCATACTGCGCGTTGTTTCATGCCATAAATAAACACGTACACTTAAGAAATCCGTTGGACAAGCCGATTCACACCTCTTACAACCTACGCAGTCTTCTGTTCTTGGAGCAGAAGCAATTTGCTTAGCTTTACATCCTTCCCAAGGTATCATTTCTAATACATCTGTGGGACACGCTCGTACACACTGGGTACAACCAATACATGTATCATAAATTTTGACTGAATGTGCCATTGAATCTAAGAACTCCATTAGTTTTTATCTAAAAAGTGTTTCATTGAATAATATTTTTTAATATATGGCCAATAACGATATATTTTGAATATCAAGCAAATCAATAATTGTATTATCGGTGATATAATCAATAGATTCGGATTCTATCTGTTTGATTTATAAAAGAGACAGATTTTACCGAATCTGGTCTAATCGTGTTAAACAGATCATTTGGATGATGAGTTAAATATGAATTAATGCTCTTGATTGATCGTAATACTTTTAATAAATCTCTATAAAATAAAAGATCTAGATCTATTTTTAGAGAGATAATCCTAGTATCTATTTGAATAGAAATAGGTATACAAATTTATCATATGGAAGGAGATATTACCATTTTGACAAATTAAATTGATCGATACGAGTTGATTTTCTGTTACGATATATTGCCAGAACAATAGCTAATCCAATAGCTGCTTCAGCAGCAGCAATAGCTATAACAAAGATCGAAAAGATATCCCCCTTTACTTGCCTACTATCAAAAAAATCTGAGAATGTTACTAGGTTTAAATTAACCGCATTGAGTATTAGCTCAAGACACATAAGTGCTTTAACCATGTTTCGACTTGTTACTAGTCCATAAATACCAATAGAGAATAAATAAGCACCTAAAATAAGCGCATGTTCGAGCATAATAGAGGAACTCCTCATACCTTCATCTCTTCAGATACAAACAAAAGTGATAGTTTCTAATTTACCATTATCGAAAGAAAAAAAATGACACAGATAAAACAGCGTATTTATGCCGCACGAGAGCTTTCATTTTCAAACTGTTTCTTCTTGGCGAGCTATAGTAATGGCTCCTATAAGAGCAACTAGAAGAATTAGAGAAATAAGTTCGAATGGAAGGAAAAAATCAGTGGATAAATGAGCCCCAATACGTTGAATATTGTTTGTTAAATCTCGTTCTAACATTTGATCTGATTTTTGAGTCAGAGATATTCCGAACCATGATATGTTCAAGATAATAGTAATTAATGAACAAAAAAGACTCGTACAAACTATTGAAGTAATGCTATCTCCGACAGTCCAGGGAGGGGCATAATTGGGATATTTTGGATTATTCATCAACATTACGGCAAATAGAATCAAAATATTAACAGCTCCTATGTAGATCAGGATTTGTGCAACAGCTACGAAATCCGCGTTCAGTATAATATAGAAAAAAGATATACAAATTAGAACTAACCCCAATGAAAGAGCGGAATAAATTATATTAGTAATTAATACTACTCCTATACCTCCTAATATAAGACTTAGCGTTAGAGGAGCCAACAAAAGAATATCATATATCGATTCAGGTCGATTCATTATGTGTACAATAAGTTTGTATATTATTTCCTCCCATTAAAAAGTTACCCCATTTACCTATATACTATACTGGATTTGTAATTTCATTTGATATGGGCACTGATTAATTAATCTATAGATCAATAATAGATTGATTCCGATCAATCACACATGTGACATTATTAATGGAATGCCAATAGAATTATTAATTAATTCCTTATTTGTAAAAAGGAATATTTTGTTTATTAGATACTCTTTGATCGGAGCTCAATCTGAATAATCAGAGAAATGATTGAATCATAAAATTTGTCCGTAGTTTCTTCAGACATACTAAGTTAATATGTTGAGCTCGGAATTGTTTGAATTGTTAAATCTTCAACAACCGATATTGGTAAACGTCCTAAAGCGATGTGATCATAATTTAATTCATGACGATCATAGGTCGAAAGTTCATATTCTTCAGTCATCGCTAGACAATTTGTGGGGCAATATTCGACACAATTTCCACAAAAGATACAAATTCCAAAATCAATACTATAATTTTCCAATCGTTTTTTTCCCATATCTATTCCGACTTTCCAATCCACAACAGGTAGATTGATCGGGCATACACGGACGCATACTTCACAAGCAATACATTTATCAAATTCAAAGTGGATCCTCCCGCGAAATCGTTCTGATGGGATCCATTTTTCATAGGGATATTGGATAGTAATAGGTAAACGATTCATGTGATATAAGGTAACCATAAAACCTTGCCCAATGTATCTCGCAGCCTGAATTGCTTGTTCACTATAATTCATAAACCCAGTTACCATGGAGAACATGTGTAAAATCTCCTTGAATAATCATTTCATAGAAATTGATTTCTCTTGATAGATTTGATCTATCAAATTTGGATATAATTGCAAAATTGATAAGAACCTGAAAAGAAAATTAGTTACAATAAAATAAGTTGTAAAGAAGCTGTTAGTAACAGATTACCCAAAGCAATAGGTAAAAGAAATTTCCACCCAAGATCCAATAATTGGTCCATTCTTATCCTAGGCAAGGTCCATCTTGCCGTGATAGAAATAAATAAGAATAGATAGGCTTTAGCTAATATAATGAGAATCCCGATTGTTATATTAATGACCCCGCTAATTCCAGAAATAGAATCCCATTCGAAATGTTCCAGAATGGGTATGAATGGAATTGATAAGTTCCATCCGCCCAAGTAAAGAACTGTTACAAAGAATGAAGAAGCTAATAGATTTAGGTAAGAAGCAACGTAAAATAAACCAAATTTGATACCCGAATATTCAGTTTGATAACCCGCTACCAATTCTTCTTCTGCTTCTGGTAAATCAAAGGGCAATCTTTCACATTCTGCCAGAGATGAGATGAAAAAAGCTAAAAACCCTATAGGTTGACGCCACAAATTCCATCCTAAAAAACCATATCTGCACTGTGCTTCAACTATATCAATTGTACTTGAACTATTGGATAATTATAGTCGACAGAAACATCACTGTTTTCATCTCTATTCCAAAACCGTACGTGAAACTTTCACTTCATACGGCTTCTCAATGGTCATTAAGAAATAAAGAACACAATAAAAAAAAGCACCAGATCATAAATCGAACCAATGAGATTCCGTCTGCTACAAATAATAGGAGCTTTTGAACCTATCTTAACCTTCAGTATTTTTTTGCGAGAGAAAGAAAACTGTGTAAAGGATTACTTCGTTCTGTATAGCCATTTTTTTTTTAGTAGATAGAAACATATTGTAGATCGGGGTTCTGAGAAAGTACTACTTGATCATCCCTACCAATGTCAAGTCCTTATGGTTATCCCATTTCTATGGAAATATCTTTGGTCTAGATATCAGTTTCTTTTTTTCACTAATCTTTTTTATATCTTGGTGTTTCTCACCATCTACCTTTGCTTGATTTTTAGTAATTTTTAGTATATATGACAGTAACTTCATACTTTTGTCCTTTGCCTCCCCGCTATTGGACCCCAATGACTAATATATGAACTGGGGTACACAGTTTTCACTGATTGTGCATGCTCTCACTCTTGTACATAGGGGATGGGACTTAATCATCTTACTGCAAGATTTATAAACTGTTTGATCTCACCCATATGACTATCTAGTTTTTTGATCGGAATATTCATCCCATTCACTTCTGTTTTTCCCTCTTTTTATTTCTACTAATAACTAAAAAAAGGGAAAAATGAATCTCATATTCCAACGAATCACACGTAGAGATATAGATAACACACATAAAGCTAAAGGAATTTCGTAACTAATAGCTTGAGCAGCAGCTCGGAGACCACCTAAAAAAGAATATTTATTATTGGATCCATATCCTGCTATAAGCAGTCCAAGGGGAGCAATACTTGAAATTGCAATCCAAAAAAAAACGCCTATACTAAGATCAATTAAAACAATGTCACGACCAAAGGGAATTACTAAATAGCCTAAAAAAATAGGTATCACCACTACCGCTGGTCCAATACTAAATAACCAAATATCCCCCCTAGATGGGATAATATCCTCTTTTAGCAGTAGTTTTATTCCATCCGTCAAAGCTTGAATAATTCCCAAAGGACCGGCGTATTCAGGTCCAATGCGTTGTTGTATTCCCGCAGATATTTTTCTTTCGAGCCATACAATAACTAATACTCCTATCGTAATTCCCAATAGAAGGATAATTATGTCAATTAGAATCCATATAAGACTATATATTTCTTTTGAAAATCCCAATCGATAAAATAAATTGATAGCTTGTTCTTCGAGATCTGCTATATTAATCACCATTTTAACGATCAACCTCTCCCATAATGATATCTATACTACCCAAAATCGTCATGATATCGGCTAATTTCATCCTTTTAACCAGTTGAGGAGGAATCTGCAAATTAATAAAACCAGGTGGTCGAATTTTCCATCTCCAGGGGAAAATGTGATCATCTCCTATAAAAAAAATTCCTAATTCCCCCTTAGGAGCTTCTACTCTCACGTAATGTTCTTGTTTTGATAACTCAAAAGTAGGGGAAGGTTTTTTACTAATAAATCGAGATTCGAAATCGTTCCATTGCGAATCTTTTCCCTTATTTAAACGTCGAACCTCTAAATTCTCATAGGGGCCCCCCGGAATTATTTCTAGGGCCTGTCTAATTATTTTTATAGATTCTTTCATTTCTCCGATTCGAAGCAAATAACGAGCTAACGAATCTCCTTCTTTTTGCCATTGGATTTCCCAATCCAATTCATCATAACATTCATAATGATCCACTTTACGAAGATCCCATTGGATTCCGGAAGCTCGTAGCATGGGTCCTGATAAACTCCAATCTATTGCTTCTTCTCTACTAATAATGCCTACTCCCTCAACTCGTTTCAAAAAGATAGGATTGCGTGTAATAAGTCTTTCATATTCTGTCACTTTTGGAAAGAAATAATAGCAAAAATCGAAGCATTTATCTACCCAACCGTAGGGTAAATCTACAGCTACTCCTCCAATACGGAAATAATTATGCATCATTCGCATGCCCGTGGCAGCTTCAAATAAATCATATATCATTTCCCTCTCTCTTAAAATATAAAAGAAAGGAGTCTGCGCACCAATATCAGCCATGAAAGGTCCAAGCCATAACAAATGAGAAGCTATACGACTTAACTCTAGCATAATCATTCTAATATAGCTAGCCCTTTTAGGTATTTGAATATTTTCCAATTTTTCTGGTGCATTAACCGTTATCGCCTCTGTGAACATAGTAGCTAAATAATCCCATCGTGTTACATAGGGGAGATATTGAACAATTGTTCGGTTCTCAGCAATTTTTTCCATCCCTCTATGTAAATAACCTAATATAGGTTCACAGTCAATAACATCTTCACCATCTAGAGTAACAATAAGTCGAAGAACACCATGCATTGATGGATGATGAGGACCCATACTTACCATCATGAGGTCTTTCTCCCTAGCAACCATAATCATAACTCTTCCCCGGTTAAAAAAATAAATGAGAACAAAAGAAAGAATGACTCATTAGGATCCGGAATTTAATAAAACATAATTTCTGAAAATTTCGTTCAAAATTAACGCAGTCCACGAATATCTAATTGATCGATTAAACGTTTGTAACGAAGTCTATCTTTCTTTAACAGATAAATCAGAAGTCGTTTACGTTTACCCACAATTTTCCACAAACCTCTTTGGGACGAGTAGTCTCTTCCGTGCAGGTCCAAATGTTCAGTAATTTTTTGAATTCGACTGGTTAAATAACATACTTGAGATTCAACAGATCCTCTTTGTTCTCTAGGAATCAAAGAGGGGCGAACAGACAAATTTTTGATCATAAAAAAAATATTCCGAAGTTCAATATTATTGATTTAATTTAGAGTAAGAAAAAAGAATGAGATCCATTTCTTTTTGTTCATGGTCTATATATTCCTACGTTTCGATCGAATTTCTCTTCGGCATAAATAAAATGCAACTTTCATAGAATAAAGCTACCATACCAGCAAGATTTAATGTCGGAGTTTATCCAGGATTATTCAAAATAATGATGCACTCTCCTTTTCCATTGAGAAAGAAAAAAAAGGGATGATGGAATGATTAATAAATTCCCCATCTTTAAGGTCAAAGAGAAGGGCTGTAGTGGATTATAGAACCGTGTCCCTTGATCTTTCCAAGTACCTCCAAGAGACCCTAGAGATTCCCATTGCTCCTCTCTAGGGTCTTGGAGGGTGTACTATAGTTACACCACTTCCTCTAATTTATTCATTATTTTCGGGATCTTCTTCATCCTTCCCTGTACTAAGGGAGGAATAAAAACCCTTCGGGTTTTTTATCATTATTAGTTCTGCCGGTAGGTCCAGTACCGATCCCGTTGTTATCGTATCATCCTTGTCACCGAAAAAAAACTCTCTTAAAGAAGAATCACTCATAAGATAAGAAAGAGCTTTTCTTGCGTCCGAATTTGCTTTTTTCCTCCAAACTTTGTTACGATGCTGTTTTTTGGATTTAGAGGTGCGTTTTTTTGGTACAGCCATAATATTTTTATAGTTTGATTTTTATTTAGAAAAAAATAGAAAATTTTTGAATATTATATAATCTTTTTTTTTATTTTTGTAAACTTCTTATATATCTTTAAATTCAATTCATTTTTATAGTTTAGTTCCAAAAATATGATAGAATATTCTATCATATTTTTCTTCTATTTTGCAACCTATTTTGCAACCTTATTATAGAATATTTACTAGTAATAGGAGATCCACGATACAAATTGATAACAATTATCTTACATATGTATATCGAATTTTGAGTAAATGAAAAGCCACTATGTTATTTTAACAGATTCAATTATTTCTCATCTTAAGAATTCCAATTGGTTTCATTTTCTATTCAATTCTATTCTTAATACTACTATTGATCGACAATAGAAAATTTTCTAAAATAAAAATGTGTGTGTACATGACTAATAGCTCAGTACCTCGACTGAAAAAGAGTTCCTTCTTGCTCATCTTACAAATATTTGATTAGTATCAGTATTGACCGGTGCAAATCTTTTGCAGAAAAAAGATCGAAAAAAGGTCACAATAAATATGAAATCGATAGGATTGCATCCCATATTCTATCGTTCTTCTTTATTCATGATATATCGTTTTTATTTTATTCTCTTCAGGGTCTAGTGGATTGGAAACCAAGAATGTGGAATATCAAAATATTAAGAATAATGATTTAATCTTCCTATGGAATTTATATACAAATATGCTCGGGTCGTGCCTTTCCTTCCGCTTTCAGCTTCTGTACCAATCGGATTAGGATCCTTTTTTTTTCCAGGAGCAACTAAGAGTGTTCGCCGTACATGGGCTCTTATTAGCATTTTTCTGTTAAGCGTAGCTATGTTTCTTTCTTTCAATTTGTTCTTGCAACAGATTACCGGCGGTCCCATCTATCAGTATTTCTGGTCCTGGGTTATAAATAATAAGTTTTCATTAGAGTTAGGCTATTTGATTGATCCACTTACTTCCATTATGTTAGTTTTAGTTACAACAGTTGGAACCATGGTTATGATCTACAGCGATAATTATATGTCGCATGATAAAACATATGTGAGGTTTTTTGCTTACCTTAATTTTTTCAATGCTTCTATGCTGGGGTTAGTTATTAGCCCTAATTTATTACAAATATATTTTTTTTGGGAATTAGTAGGAATGTGCTCCTATTTATTGATAGGTTTCTGGTTTACGCGACCCAGCGCGGCTAATGCTTGTCAAAAAGCATTTATAACTAATCGTGCAGGGGATTTTGGACTCTTATTAGGAATCCTAGGTTTTTATTGGGTAACAGGTAGTTTTGAATTTCAATATTTGTCTGAAAAATTCAACGAATGGACTGCCGTTGGTGGGGTTGGTTTGTTTTTTGTTACTTCGTGTGCTTTTCTCTTATTTTTAGGCCCAGTAGCCAAATCTGCACAATTTCCACTTCATGTATGGTTACCTGATGCTATGGAAGGGCCTACTCCTATTTCAGCTCTTATACATGCCGCTACTATGGTAGCAGCAGGAATTTTTCTTGTAGCTCGATTGTTTCCTCTTTTTAAAGCTCTACCTTTAATAATGTATCTTATCTCTTGGATAGGTGGAATAACAGCTCTATTGGGAGCTACTATGGCTCTCGCTCAAAAAGATCTTAAAAGAGGCTTGGCTTATTCTACTATGTCTCAATTAGGTTACATGATGTTAGCTCTAGGGATAGATTCCTATCGAATCGCTCTGTTCCATTTGATTACACATGCTTATTCCAAGGCATTATTGTTCCTAGGATCCGGATCAGTCATCCATTCCATGGAACCCATTGTTGGATATTGTCCCAGTAAAAGTCAGAATATGGCTCTTATGGGTGGTTTGAGAAAATATATGCCAATTACGGGAATCACTTTTCTTTTAGGGACACTTTCTCTTTCTGGTATTCCACCTTTTGCTTGTTTTTGGTCTAAAGACCAAATTCTTAGTGATAGTAAGTTATATTCTCCCATTTTTGGGGGAATAACTTGGTTCACAGCAGGATTAACTGCCTTTTACATGTTTCGTATGTATTTACTTACTTTTGAAGGGGACTTCCGCGTAAATTTAGTTAATTCATATAACAACCATATTACATTATATTCGACTTCTATGTGGGGAGAGGAGGAATCCGGGATATCAAATAGAACGATAGCGGATTCTATGTCGAATCAAATTATAGGAAGCAATAATTCCTTTTCCAAAGAAGCATTTCAAATTTCGAATAAGATGGAAGGATTGTACAAAAAGAACAGAGGTTTGGTTGTCACTTATCCTTTCTTCCATAAGGGATCTTTTGCATATCCGAAAGAATCGGGCAAGACAATGCTATTTCCTTTAGTTGTATTGGGAATATTTACTCTGTTTGTTGGATTGATAGGAGTTCCTTTTTTTCGAAGCGGAATGAGTTATGACATATTATCTCAATGGTTTACTTCATCGATGACCCCTTTTGATAAGAAACATCCGGAGAATTGGTCCGAATTTTTCATAGACGCAATCCCCTCAGTTGGTATAGCATTTCTCGGTATATTGATTGCCTGTATTCTACATAGACCTATTTACTTCTTATCAAAGGATGTATATCATAAAACAAATCCTAATATGAAGATTATTATGGACCAATCGATTAATATTATATATAATTGGTCTTTTTATCGAGCTTATATAGACATATATTATGACATAATCTTGATTAAAGGTATACAAGGATTAGCTGAAACAAGTCATTCATTTGATCAATGGGCAATTGATGGAATCCCGAATGGATTAGGTTTTTTAGGTCTTTTTGTAGGAGAGGGAATGAGATGCTTAGGAGGGGGACGTATATCTTCCTATATATTTTTTTCTTTATTTTGTATATTAATATCTACATTAATATATTACTATTTTATTTTTATTTTCGTAATGAAATAATGAAAATTTTCACCATAGAAAGCTAGAATGTATATTAAATTGTGCTCTTTATCAACATTTATGTTTATAATATCATCCTATTTCAATATCGTTCCCTGAATTTCTTTTTTAAGATAATATTGTTAATTATCATTAATTCATTTATTTCATCAAATCGTTTACATAGAACAAATAGATATAGAGATATAAAAATGAAAGATTATGAAAAAATTAATTGAAATGCTTGCTTAAAAAGCAAAGACAACTAGGTGAATCATTCATCCGATGAAGGTACGATCGCTGATATGAGGTCCATTTTCATACTTTACCACTTTTTAATAATTCATTGAAAATCCCCGAGCAGATCGAATAAGATTTCACATATCTTATCAACTAGCCCATGATTCATGATTCAATATACAATCTGC